GGATGGTTCACGGGTACAACCTTTGTGACTTCATGGTATACTCACGGATTGGCCAGTTCCTATCTGGAAGGTTGTAATTTCCTAACTGCCGCAGTTTCTACTCCTGCTAATAGTTTAGCGCATTCTCTGTTGCTATTATGGGGTCCTGAAGCACAAGGAGATTTTACTCGTTGGTGTCAATTAGGTGGTCTATGGACCTTCGTTGCTCTTCATGGTGCTTTTGCTCTAATAGGTTTCATGTTACGTCAATTTGAACTTGCTCGATCTGTACAATTGCGACCTTATAATGCAATTGCATTCTCGGCTCCAATTGCTGTCTTTGTTTCTGTATTTTTGATCTATCCATTGGGTCAGTCCGGTTGGTTTTTCGCACCTAGTTTTGGTGTAGCAGCTATTTTCCGATTTATCCTTTTCTTTCAAGGTTTTCATAATTGGACCTTGAATCCATTTCATATGATGGGAGTTGCCGGAGTATTGGGTGCTGCTCTTCTATGTGCTATTCATGGTGCTACCGTGGAAAATACTTTATTTGAAGATGGTGATGGTGCAAATACGTTCCGTGCTTTTAACCCGACTCAAGCTGAAGAGACCTATTCCATGGTCACTGCTAACCGTTTCTGGTCCCAGATTTTTGGGGTTGCTTTTTCCAATAAACGTTGGTTACATTTCTTCATGTTATTTGTGCCAGTGACCGGTTTATGGATGAGTGCCATTGGAGTAGTTGGTCTAGCTCTAAACTTACGTGCCTATGATTTTGTTTCCCAGGAGATCCGTGCAGCAGAAGATCCTGAATCTGAGACTTTCTACACAAAAAATATTCTCCTGAACGAAGGTATTCGTGCTTGGATGGCGGCTCAAGATCAGCCTCATGAAAACCTTATATTCCCTGAGGAGGTCCTACCCCGTGGAAACGCTCTTTAATGGAACTATAGCTTTAGCTGGTCGTGATCAAGAAACCACTGGTTTCGCTTGGTGGGCCGGTAATGCCCGACTTATTAATTTGTCTGGTAAATTGCTTGGGGCTCACGTGGCTCATGCCGGATTAATTGTATTCTGGGCCGGAGCAATGAACCTATTCGAAGTGGCTCATTTCGTACCGGAAAAGCCTATGTATGAACAAGGATTGATTTTACTTCCCCATCTAGCTACTCTAGGATGGGGAGTCGGTCCTGGTGGGGAAATCGTGGACACTTTTCCATATTTTGTATCTGGGGTACTTCACTTAATATCTTCTGCGGTTTTAGGTTTTGGTGGTATTTATCATGCACTTATAGGACCCGAAACTTTAGAAGAATCTTTTCCATTCTTTGGCTATGTATGGAAAGATAGAAACAAAATGACCACAATTTTGGGTATTCACCTAATCTTGCTAGGTGCTGGTGCTTTTCTTCTAGTGCTCAAGGCTTTGTATTTCGGAGGTGTATACGATACCTGGGCTCCCGGCGGTGGAGATGTAAGAAAAATTACGAACCCGACTCTTAACCCAAGTGCTATATTTGGTTATTTACTGAAATCTCCTTTCGGAGGAGAGGGATGGATCGTTAGCGTGGACAATCTAGAAGATATAATTGGAGGACATGTATGGTTAGGTTCCATTTGTATCTTCGGTGGTATCTGGCATATCTTAACCAAACCTTTTGCATGGGCTCGCCGTGCATTCGTATGGTCCGGAGAAGCTTATTTGTCCTATAGTTTAGCGGCTCTATCTCTCTTTGGTTTTATTGCTTGTTGTTTCGTTTGGTTCAACAACACAGCTTATCCTAGTGAATTCTATGGGCCCACCGGCCCAGAAGCCTCTCAAGCTCAAGCGTTTACTTTTCTAGTTAGAGACCAACGTCTTGGAGCTAGTGTGGGGTCTGCCCAAGGACCTACTGGTTTAGGTAAATACCTTATGCGTTCTCCGACTGGAGAAATTATCTTTGGAGGGGAAACGATGCGTTTTTGGGATCTCCGTGCTCCCTGGTTGGAACCCCTAAGGGGCCCTAATGGTTTGGACCTGAGCAAGTTGAGAAAGGACATACAGCCTTGGCAGGAACGACGTTCGGCAGAATATATGACTCATGCTCCTTTAGGTTCTTCAAATTCTGTGGGTGGTGTAGCTACCGAAATCAATGCGGTGAATTATGTCTCTCCCCGAAGTTGGTTATCCACCTCCCATTTCGTTTTAGGATTTTTCTTGTTCATAGGTCATTTGTGGCATGCGGGAAGGGCTCGTGCAGCTGCAGCAGGATTTGAAAAAGGAATTGATCGTGATTTCGAACCTGTCCTTTCCATGACTCCTCTTAACTGAAACAAGAAATAGAACCAGATGGAAGAGAAATAAATTCAATTTCATTACATCCATCTCCCATATCGGAGGGATAGGAGTATTTTCAAATACTCTCTTTCCAACTGGATCCTTCTAGCTCGGCTATATCCAGCCGAGCTATTCTCTTTTTTTTTTTTTTTACTGGACCGGACTAATATAATTAATGTGATTGTTGAAAAAAAAACAGGAGAGAGAGGGATTCGAACCCTCGATAGTTTTTTTACTATACCGGTTTTCAAGACCGGAGCCATCAACCACTCGGCCATCTCTCCCGGAGACAACTTCTATTCTACCCCTTCAGATAATACCTAACTATAAGCATAAGGGACGAGACCAACCATACCTGTGACATATGATGATTTCTCATTATCATCTGGAATGGAAAAAAAGTTTGAAAAGCTCGATCAATTTCTGGTAAAATCCTTTTCGTAGTGCATTTGATCAGAATTTAAAATTGGGGATCGGATGGTATAGTCTATTCAATCTGTTGGGAGCTTGTAAGATCACAACCATGACTATTGCTTTCCAATCAGCTGTGTTTGCATTAATTGCTATTTCATTTTTACCAGTGATTGGTGTACCTGTTGCACTTGCCTCTCCTGATGGTTGGTCAAGTAGCAAAAATGTTGTATTTTCGGGTGTATCATTATGGATCGGATCAGTCCTTTTTGTAGGTATCCTTAATTCTTTCATATCTCAGATCTGTTCTAGATGTTTTAGGTTCAAACCCCCCCCCCTCCCGAAGGGCTTTTTTATAGTTATTCTTAAGGACCTTCCTTTTCCCTTAAGGTCCAAGGAACCCAATGAAGGTGCTCAAGGGAGGGGTTTTTCGTAAATGAATTAATAATTGGACCATTAATAAATGGTATCTACTTACGAATGGGATTGAACATATATGTATTTTCAAAATGATGTTTCAATTTTATGAATATATATATATTCATAATGAATAAAATGCGGGTATGGTTGAATGGTAAAATTTCTCCTTGCCAAGGAGAAGATGCGGGTTCGATCCCCGCTACCCGCCCGTTACATGGAATATGAAAATGAATAGTTCATGTATTGATCGTATCTTTTCCTCACTTTTCATTAAAGTAAAAAAGTGATAATGAAAGAGTAATCCTTTATAAAGTGAGGGAGTAATTCTTTCCGGACCAAAATACTTCTTATGTTCTGGTCTGGCGGAGACAGGATTTGAACCCGTGACCTCAAGGTTATGAGCCTTGCGAGCTACCAGACTACTCTACTCCGCACCATTGATTTATATCATAAGCAGAATAGATGGGTACATCAAACAATCATGGAATATACTACCCCTATCCCAGGGGTAGGGGTAGTTTTCCATTATAACAATAAACTTCAATCACTTTTTTCTTTTTCCTACCAACTCGATTTTTTTATCCCGGGCAATAAACATGCGTGGGCCATCTCACGGAGTACGTGTCCGGACAATCCAAAGTCTCGATAGTTGGCTCTAGGTCTTCCAGTCGAAGAACAACGTCGATGGAGACGTGTAGGTGCACTATTACGTGGTGAAGATTGCAATTTTCTATGAATTTCCCATTTGTCATCCAATGATGAAACTTTGCTTTCATCCTCCAAAGATTTACGAATCAAATGATATTTTCGTTCCAGTGCTTGTCTTTTCTTTTCTCTCTGAATGAGACTCTTTCTCGCCATAATAGTTCAGTCGGTACTATTACCTACCAGGAATCAAAATATAGATCAGATTTGAGATGGATAAATATTACGTTGATTACTTTTTCTCTGTGCGGTATTGTCATTTATACAAAAATATCCCATTCACTTATTAAATTGATGAAGAAGAATTAACCAAATTTACCTGATGTAGAGGCAATTAAAAAAGCTGCATAAGTGAATATATAACCTACGGAAAAGTGAGCTAATCCAACTAATCGTGCTTGAACAATGGAAAGAGCTACCGGCTTGTCTCTCCATCGAACTAAATTAGCAAAAGGTGTGCGTTCATGTGCCCATGCAAGAGTTTCGATCAATTCCTGCCAATATCCACGCCAGGAAATCAGAAACATAAATCCAGTAGCCCAAACAAGATGCCCGAATAAGAACATCCATGCCCAAACAGATAAACTGTTCATACCGAAAGGATTGTATCCATTAATAAGTTGTGAAGAATTTAACCATAGATAATCTCTTAACCATCCCATTAAATAAGTGGAAGACTCATTAAATTGCGCTACATTACCCTGCCATAACGTTATATGCTTCCAATGCCAATAGAAAGTAACCCATCCAATAGTATTCAACATCCAGAAAACTGCCAAATAAAAAGCATCCCAGGCCGAGATATCGCAAGTACCACCCCGTCCCGGACCATCGCAAGGAAAACTATAACCAAAATCTTTCTTATCTGGCATTAGCTTGGAACCACGTGCATCCAAAGCACCTTTAACTAGGATCAATGTAGTTGTATGCAAACCTAGAGCAATAGCATGATGAACCAAAAAATCTCCAGGACCGATTGTTAAGAACAATGAATTATTATTATCATTAATAGCATTTAACCAACCAGGTAACCATATGCTCTTACCTGCCTCGAATGCTGGACCACTTGTCGAAGACAGGAGTACATCGAAACCATATAAGGTCTTACCATGAGCAGATTGTATCCACTGAGCAAATATGGGCTCGATCAATATTTGTTTTTCTGGAGTACCGAAAGCAAGCATAACATCATTATGAACATAAAGTCCCAAGGTATGGAAACCTAGTAATAAACTAACCCAACTAAGATGAGATATTATAGCTTCCTTCTGCTCCAACATTCTCGCCAATACATTATCCTTATTTTGTTCCGGATTATAATCCCTAATGAGGAATATAGCTCCATGAGCAAAGGCCCCTGTCATAATGAACCCGGCAATATATTGATGATGAGTATATAATGCAGCTTGGGTGGTGAAGTCTTGTGCTATGAATGCATAAGCGGGTAAAGAATACATGTGTTGAGCTACCAAGGAAGTTATAACCCCCAAAGAAGCTAAAGCAAGACCCAATTGAAAATGAAGAGAATTATTGATTGTGTTATAAAGACCCTTATGTCCGCGTCCTAAGCGGCCTCCTGGAGGAACATGTGCCTCCAAAATATCTTCTATACTGTGACCAATGCCAAAGTTGGTTCTATACATATGACCAGCAATTGAAAAAACAAATGCAATAGCTAAATGATGATGAGCCATATCAGTCAGCCATAAACTTTGAGTTTGTGGATGGAATCCTCCGAGAAGAGTTAGAATAGCAGTTCCCGCCCCTTTAGAGGTACCGAATAAGTGACTACTGGAATCAGGATTTTGAGCATAAAGATTCCACTGACCCGTGAAAAGCGGTTCTAAACCTTGGGGATGTGGTAATACATCCAAAAAATTATTCCATCTGACGTGCTCTCCCCTTGATTCAGGAATAGCAACATGAACTAAATGCCCTGTCCAAGCTAGAGAACTTACTCCGAAGAGTCCTGACAAATGATGATTTAGACGGGATTCGGCATTTTTGAACCATGAAACACTTGGTCTCCATTTAGGTTGTAAATGTAACCTACCCGCTATTAAAAAGATGGCAGAAACAAATAGCAAGAAAAGAGCTCCGGCATAAAGATCTTCGTTAGTGCGTAAGCCGATTGTATACCACCACTGATAAACACCGGAATAAGCAATATTGACTGGACCGGGAGCACCTCCTCGGGTAAAGGCTTCTATAGCTGGTTGACCAAAATGAGGATCCCAAATTGCATGAGCAATGGGTCTTACATGTAAGGGATCGCGTACCCATGCTTCAAAATTGCCTTGCCAAGCCACATGGAACAAATTACCAGAGGTCCACAGAAATATTATTGCCAACTGACCAAAGTGGGAAGCAAAAATTTTATGATAAAGGCGTTCTTCGGTAATATCATCATGACTCTCGAAGTCATGTGCGGTTGCAATACCGAACCAAATACGACGAGTAGTTGGGTCCTGGGCCAAGCCTTGGCTGAACTTTGGAAATCTTGATGCCATAATGCTTTTCAAATCCTCCTAACCATTATCCTACTGCAATAATTCTTGCCAGGAAGAACGCCCATGTTGTGACGATTCCACCCAGAAGGTAATGAGCTACTCCTACAGCACGTCCCTGTACAATGCTCAAGGCTCTGGGCTGGATAGCAGGAGCAACCTTCAATTTGTTATGGGCCCAAACGATAGATTCAATCAGTTCTTGCCAGTACCCACGGCCGCTGAATAAGAACATTAAACTAAAGGCCCAAACAAAATGAGCACCTAAAAATAAAAGACCATATGCAGATAATGAAGAACCATAAGATTGAATCACTTGAGAGGCTTGTGCCCAGAGAAAGTCACGGAGCCACCCGTTAATCGTAATGGAACTCTGTGCAAAGTTTCCTCCCGTGATATGAGTTACCACTCCCTGATCACTTATACTACCCCAAACATCGGACTGCATTTTCCAGCTGAAATGGAATATTACTACCGAAATTGCATTGTACATCCAAAATAAACCAAGGAAAACATGATCCCAGGCAGATACTTGACATGTTCCTCCTCTCCCAGGTCCATCGCAAGGAAAGCGAAAACCAAGATTCGCTTTATCGGGTATTAAACGGGAGCTGCGGGCGAATAGAACACCTTTAAGTAGGATTAAAACAGTCACATGGATAGTAAATGCATGAATGTGATGTACCAAAAAATCTGCGGTTCCCAATGGAATTGGTAACAAAGCCACCTTGGAACCTACTGTCACCAAATCACCACCTCCCCAGGTTAAGCTGGTACTCGCTGTTGCACCAGGAGCTGTTGAACCGGGTGCTGAAGCATGGGTGTTTTGTATCCATTGAGCAAAGATAGGTTGTAATTGTATAGCAGTATCTGAGAACATATCTTGAGGACGTCCTGGAGCGCTCATAGTATCATTATGAATATACAGACCAAAACTATGGAAGCCTAAGAATATACATACCCAGTTGAGGTGTGATATAATTGCATCACGATGTCTAAGAACGCGATCTAATAAATTGTTGTATTGAGTAGTTGGGTCATAGTCTCTTACCATAAAAATCGCTGCATGTGCAGCAGCGCCAACTATGATAAATCCACCAATCCACATATGATGTGTGAACAGAGAGAGTTGGGTACCATAGTCAATAGCTAAGTATGGATAGGGGGGCATCGCATACATGTGGTGAGCTACGACAATAGTTAAAGATCCTAAAAGAGCTAGGTTAATAGCTAATTGAGCATGCCATGAGGTAGTTAAGATCTCGTAAAGGCCTTTATGGCCTTCCCCCGTAAATGGACCTTTATGAGCTTCTAAAATGTCCTTGATGCTATGTCCAATGATCCAATTGGTCCTATACATATGACCGGCTATCAGGAAAAGAATTGCAATAGCCAAATGATGATGCGCAGTATCGGTCAGCCACAGACCCCCCGTTACTGGATTTAATCCTCCACGAAAAGTCAAAAAGTCTGAATATTCTGACCAATTAAGGGTGAAAAATGGGGTCAATCCCTTATCAAAACTGGGATAAAGTTGAGCCATAAGATCGCGATTCAAAATAAATTCATGAGGAAGTGGTATCTCTTTAGGATCCACTCCAGCGTCTAGAAGTTGGTTAATGGGTAAAGAAACGTGGACTTGGTGTCCAGCCCAACCTAGAGACCCAAGTCCTAGTAACCCTGCTAAATGATGGTTCAACATGGATTCTACATCTTGGAACCAAATCAATTTTGGGGCAGCTTTGTGATAATGGAACCAACCAGCAAAAAGCATTAACGCTGCACAGATCAATCCACCAATTGCAGTGCAGTAAAGTTGTAATTCACTGGTTATTCCAGATGCTCGCCAAAGCTGGAAGAACCCAGAAGTTATTTGTATCCCTCGAAAACCTCCACCTACATCCCCATTCAATATTTCTTGACCTACTATGGGCCAAACTACTTGGGCACTGGGTTTGATGTGAGTGGGATCACCCAACCATGCTTCATAATTGGAGAAACGAGCGCCATGATAGTACATCCCACTTAGCCAAATAAAGATGATGGCTAGTTGACCAAAATGAGCGCTAAATACTTTGCGAGAAATCTCTTCCAAATCATTGGTATGACTATCAAAATCGTGAGCATCAGCATGTAAGTTCCAGATCCAAGTGGTAGTATCAGGGCCCTTACTTAGCGTCTTTGAGAAATGCCCAGGTTTGGCCCATTTTTCAAAAGAGGTTTTTACAGGATCCCTCTCCACTAAGATCTTTACTTCTGGTTCCGGTGAACGAATGATCATTGAATTCTCCTCCTTTCCGGATGGGACATTAATAAGAAGAAACCTGCCAATAGGAATTAGTGAACTTCCGAGAGAGATATCTTAACTCGGTTCTCCCCTTATTTTCTAGTTTATGACTGGAGCGATTATGATACGGGAGTCGATCTGAGGCAGGTGTTCATATTTATTATGACATATTTCCGAGGTGCCCAATGGACCGTGGGCTGTTAAGACCCGGAAACAGCTTTTTTCCGTGTAATTTCAAAAAATATTTATCGGTTATTATTACATTGTTTCTAGATGGATAAAAATATATATACGGATATATATATTTTTATCCATCTATTTTTACTCCTCGTCCCATATCAAAGACCATCCATCCGTTATAAATCTTTATAACGGATCATTAATGAAAGACATCTACGAATGGATTTTACCCCTATTAAGAAGATCCATTAACAATTCAGAAACAGAATAAGGTATTTTTTTTTATATTGTCAATATATTCCTATGAGATGTCGACAGAATAGAATCTCATTTTGGGTAATATTCTGGAACAATTCCATTGATTCCGAGAAAATAATATATTCAATAATGAAAACGATTTCCTTTTAATAGAAATTATCATTCTCCAAAACGTCCTGTAATCTTTAACCAATTTTGTGCTTCGATGTAATTGCCTGGAGCAAGTGCTATAGCTTGTTCCCAATACTCAGCAGCTTGATCGAACCAAGCCTCCGCAGTTTCAGGATCTCCTTGTCGAATGGCCTGTTCTCCTCGGTCGGGATAGGTCAACTTGGAAAAGTTTTCTTCCCTTAGAACCGTACTTGAGAGTTTCCTACCTCATACGGCTCAATCAACTATTCTTTAGTCCTCTACCCTAATTTCCAAAATATTATTGAATTTGAAATTATTCATTGGGATTTAAGATTAACCAAAGGACCAGAAAAAGTCAATGACATAAGTTTCTGATTTCACTTCCAATCAATTAAATGATCAGGTTCTATCTTTTCTCCTACCCTCAAAAAGATGAAGTATAGGAAGAGATATACTTCAGATTGATCATCCAAATCAAAGTCTTTTTGCAAGATAACTATCTCAGTTCCGTATAGAATTTTTGAAGAGTACTTTCCGTCCGGAGTACTTCACATCTTTAGGATCTGATGCTACACCGCTGCTCAATAGCTTAGTAGATCGACTCTATTACATAAGTTGATTCCTGATTCTTGTCAATGAGCAGATTTGATCGTATCAGCCCGAACCTTCTTTCAATAATTGATCTTTATGGTGCTTCCATCATCAATTCAATTTTTTATCCATGGAATACGTAGGCTTTATCTATCTATTCATATTCGGGCTCCTATGAGAGATGTTCTTTTTGCTACAGCTGATAAAAACCGTTACTTGGGACGGTGCATATGTAGAAAGCCTTTTCTTTTGTCCTTACCCGTAGTAGTTATTAACTAAGTTATTCTATGGTACAGATAGCCGCACGTAATGACAGATCAAGGCCGTATTATTAAGAGCTTGTGGTAAGGATGGGTTCCGTTCTAATGCCTGGAAATAATATTCCAAAGCCTTCGTATGTTCCCCATTACTTGTATGGACAAGACCTATATTATATAGTATATAACTTCGATCATAAGGGTCAGTTTCCGGTCGCATAGCTTCATAATAATTTTGTAAAGCTTCCGCATATTCCCCTTCCGATTGAGCTGACATCCGTTACGGTCGTTCATTCCATTGAAATGATCTCCGCTTCAAAACCGTACATGAGATTCCCACCTCATACGGCTCCTCCTTTCTTTACAGTACGTAATACGGGCAGTAATCCGTGAAATAAAAAAAAAAAAAAAAAAGATTCTGACCCAATATTATGAATTAACAGGGGCTAGTGTATTTCCAATGAATCTCTAGCCATCCTTCTTGCAAAGATTCTTTTCCAAAAACCAAGGATCTTAGTACTAGGAATGGAACCTCTAACAGTTTCTTTGTTCTTAACGCCCTGTATTCTCCGGGGATTAGTCACTTCAACAATCTCCGATGGTTCAATGATAGGGGTATCCGAAGTACAAACGAGATGGATGTTTGTTGTCCCAACCATTCTCACTACCCCTCGGAAAAGGGTAATGCATATGAGCTATAACGAAGCTTTTGTGTTGTCGATTTCCATACGTAGTGCTCTCTCCCCTCATGCGCACCTATCAGATAGGTTCCATTATACAAGCAAGGCCTATTGCATAGGTGTAACCTTTCGCTCGGTACTTAAATCCTCAGAAGATGAAAGCATCTAAGGTTGCATTGATCGGGGATACACGACAGAAGGAATTGTTCTATCTCCAGAACTCACCTTCACTGAGCGTAAGTTTTCTTTGATCCAATTTTGATTCCCGAATACCTTTTCTTTCCCAAAAAGGGAATAACGGAAAAAATATCAAATCACACCATCTCTGTAATAGGTAAATGCTTCTTTCTCCCCCGGAGCCATCGGGATTATTCGCAATAAGATATCCGCTACAATTGTGAAGGTCTTATCGATAAAATTGTCATTTCTCTGAGATCTAGGCATAGTCAATTACAGGTTTTCTAATTTCCTTCATTCCCTTACGCAAATGATTCCATGAACGAAATTTTTTCTGGTGCACAATACCATAAAATGTATTTCCTTACAATCGTAAATATGTCCTCATTCTATATATTCCAATTGATTCTTTAAAATGGGAATAGATAGGGAATATTTTGAATAATTGTTCATTAGTAATATTGATGAATAATAATGGAAAATAGATTTGTATTGAAAGAATACTAGATTCGGTGAACTCGATAAGTCCAGTTCGATCATGATCCGAACAAAGAAAGAGTTAAACGATCGAGCATTGCATAATGAGAATGCAATGCCTACCCAACAATTGTGTGCGCATATCGATATAGATAAAGCAATATCGATGAAAAATATGGTCATCATGACACAGGATCATTGCCAAAGAATTCATTCTTATACAATTGAATTGATAAGACGATCACTACAGATCCATATATGATCATACTATGGAATGGATCAGTTAATCTCAATCAAATTATTGATTGGGCGATCCGAATAAGATCCTTAGATCCACAAGGATTATTTAAGATTTCCTTAAATCGGAAAAAGTTTTATAAAATGTCTTTTCGTCTTTCCGGGGAGGATTGAATCATTATATTATCTATTTCTTTCCACAAGCTCGAACTGATCGTACCTGAACAAAAAGAATTCGTAAGTAACTCGCTATTCACTAATTTGATTAATTAGAACTAAGGGATCTCATAGGAAAGATGGCCGAGCGGTTCAAGGCGTAGCATTGGAACTGCTATGTAGGCTTCTGCTTACCGAGGGTTCGAATCCCTCTCTTTCCGTATTTTCGCCCTATTATTTGATTATAATCCATCGTTTTTCCAATCTATTTAATCCCAATAAGACGATCTGATCTCCTAATTCCGGGATCAATCTCCTTCTATTTGTGATATAGAAAATAGAACGAACATTGGTTCGTGGTATGGGAAAGGTAAAGACCATTTTAAGAAGCAATAAAAGTCTCGTGGATAACAAGATTATAATGTAACGGTAACGTACGGAAGGATCATAAAATGTCCCCTTCGGGGAGGGGCGAAAGAAGGGGGAAGAACATAATTTCAAATGTCCAGCAACCCAACCCCTCCTTTTCATTTCATTCTCGATTCAAGCTTGACGGGAATAATACTCTACGACCAACAATTCATTAATCTTCAAACTGATCCATTTACTATCTATTATTTGATTGATGAATCCTTTATATTGTAACGAATTAAAAGTCAAATGATTTGGCAATATATCTCTCTGGAACAGATCTATATTCTTTCTAATTATAGCTCTCAATCTTTGTTGATCTCTTATAGTAATAACATCTTGGGGTTTGCAAGGGTAACTTGGTATATCTACCATATGGTCATTGACCCGGATATGTCCATGATTAACTAATTGTCTAGCTCCGGGAATGGTGGGAGCCATACCCAATCGAAAAATAATATTATCCGAACGCATTTCAAGTAATTGCAATAGGACCTGGCCCGTTGATCCCTTGGCTCTTCTAGCTATACGAACATATTTAAGTAATTGTCGCTCCGTTAGTCCGTAATGAAAACGCAATTTCTGTTTCTCTTCTAGCCGGATACGATATTGAGAGATTTTCCTGGAAGAAGACCGGTTAATAGAATCATTTCTGTATTTGGGTCTTTTACTAGTGAGCCCTGGTAAAGTTTTCAGACGACGTATTATTTTTAAACGAGGTCCCCGATAACGGGACATAGAAACTCCTTATTCAATTAACAAATAGTGCTGGAAAGAAGAAAGAATAGTATAACCCGTACGAGTACTGGAATTCTTTTATATGAAGAACGAAGATCTTTCTCAAATTTGTTATAGATCCTAATAGCTCCAATAATTCATCCCGTTCCTAGTTGGGAGTAAGTGATCATGGCATGACGGACCCGACGAACGATCGGAAGAGTATTCTCCATTCCATCTTGATCCTAAACTTTGTGGATTATGGAAATGAGAGGAACGGAAAAGAGCCAGCTATCGGGATCGAACCGATGACCATCGCATTACAAGTGCGATGCTCTAACCTCTGAGCTAAGCAGGCTCAATGGAATATAACTCCTCATTTCATTGGCGTGAGATCCGTAGATTCTTTTGGAATCCTAACAATTATAGCGCGAATCAGATTCAATGACGCAATCCAGATTACAATTACAATGGAACATCACCTGAATGTAGATTAAAAGGACAGAAAAGGGAAGTAAGGAAGGGTCAATTGATATCGATAATTTGACTCACTATTCCAAATCGACTAGAGGAGGATAATAACATTGCATTGAAAATGCAGAAATAATATAATGATTCCCAGTCACATTCGATTGGGGTAGAGATAGAGATGGCGAGAGAGGGGGAGTAGGAGAGGATATTTCTTCCACCCAATATTGAGCAAATATCCAATGAATAACGCTGATGGAGATTACATAATAGGATTAGATTAAGGTATGATCTCGTTCTCCGAGAAGGGGATATGGCGGAATTGGTAGACGCTACGGACTTGATCGAATTGAGCCTTGGTATGGAAACCTACCAAGTGATAGCTTCCAAATCCAGGGAACCCTGGGATATTTTGAATGGGTAATCCTGAGCCAAATCCGGTTCATAGAGAAAAGGGTTTCTCTCCTTCTCCTAAGGAAAGGGATAGGTGCAGAGACTCAATGGAAGCTATTCTAACGAATGAATCTCATTTGGGGTCCAATACTCTATTTATAGAACGTTCTATTTACACCTCGAAAGTAGGAATGTTATATAACATCAAACAAAACTCGCGATCAGAACTTGAATTGTTCCAAGCATTTTATTCGTAAAATAGATGCCAGATTCGAGTTGAAGTAATAATTTTACATTAAGTAATCAAATTATGAACTTATCTACTCTAGATAGGGAGTTGAATCAGTTTTTGGAATAAATGATTGGACGAGGATAAAGATAGAGTCCAATTCTACGTGTCAATGTAAACAACAATGCAAATTGCAGTAGAAGGAAAATCCGTTGGCTTTATAGACCGTGAGGGTTCAAGTCCCTCTATCCCCACCCAGGTTCATTCCCGAACGACTGATCTATTTTATCCAATTCCGTTAGTTCAAATCCATTCTCACTTCTCTTTGACCTCACTATTTCATTTATTCATGTTTATTTATTCATGAAGAGAAGAAATGGGAACATGAATCTTTCCATCTTATGACAAGTTGAGTTGATCAGTGGATCAATTCATTTTGTCATATATGATCCACATAGATGTGATCATTTGGAAATTATTCGATCGCAGTCGATTTTTTATCGTATTAGTTATTTCCAGATCGAAAAGAATAAAGATCATTCTAAAAACTGGGAAAAATCCATTTCTTCCTTATTTTTAGTTGACACGAGTTAAAACCCTGTACCAGGATGATCCACAGGAAAGAGCCGGGATAGCTCAGTTGGTAGAGCAGAGGACTGAAAATCCTCGTGCCACCAGTTCAAATCTGGTTCCTGGCAAGATGTCAACAATGTATCCATATCCATCTAGATAGAAGAGATAGATGGATATGGATACATTGCATGGATATTGACATACGTATCTATATGTAAATACGGATACACCCTGATCAAAATAGATAGATTAATAAATCTATTCTGTTCTCTCCCTCTTCTTTGCTCATATTGTCCTTCCCTGTCCGTTCAAATTGGATCCCAATACTCTAAAAAAGTAGGATCAAGAACTTGGAGGGTAAGATATTACGGTGGGAATAGAATCTATTATAAGCTCTAGTATAATATCAATCGGATCCTCCTTTTGGTTCTCGTACATCGTGTGTGCGTGATACATCATTTCTGATCTGATGCGTCAATAAAATATTTGGATTCGTTAATCCATCCCTATCCCATATCCGGGAATATGGAAGAATAGAATGGAATGGATAAGAATTTGGCTCCGATACTAGTCGGAATCTATTCAGTCCGTCCGAACCGAAATGCGTTATAGCACATCTATAATAGCCTCTGGTTCAAGTGGGCAACTCGGCGAATGGACATCCGCAGGAATTAACTTATCTACTCCGCGAACGGTACTATAAGAAATAATCTGTACCAAACATTTCTCTGTAATAGAACATGCTCCCATGGTAACTACATATTTTGGTTCGGGCATTTGTTTGTATAATCAATCTCACTAAAGACCATTCCGATGCTCCTTTTCGCTACGCATGAACTGAACCAACGATCGATGAAAATAAGCACGAGATCTTAAGCTTTTATAAATGCGGATATACCCTATATACTGGAACTCATAGCCCATAGATAAAGGGAGACTGTTCCAACATCAGGAACAACAAGAACTGGAGCGAACATGTAATGATCCTAATTAATGAAATGTTACTCAAATGTCTGTTGATAATACTTGACATGAATCAAATATGAGAGAATTTGATTGGGTCCCGAACTACCCAATTTAAGATCCGAGTCTATACTCATATTATAGAATGACTATGTTTATGATCTTTATCCAGCATCCATGGCTGAATGGTTAAAGCGCCCAACTCATAATTGGCGAACTCGCGGGTTCAATTCCTGCTGGATGCAGGGGAACTGCCCATATCCATTATTTATGGAATGGGAAGAAGGATGAGGAATAACAACAAACATTAACTAGCCTATGATATATCTGTATAATAAAATTTGTATATGATTCGATATAATAGCTACAGGCATTATGGGAAAAAAAGGTAAAAAGAAGAAAAGAAAGATAGAAAAAAACGAAGGGAGGGAAAAAAATTGATGGATGGGGTGAAATATCCAGTACTTACAGAGAAAAGTATTCGTCTATTAGAAAGGAATCAATATACTTTTAACGTCGATTCGCAATCGAACAAAACAAAGATTAAAAATTGGATTGAGCATTTCTTCGATGTTAAAGTAATAGCTATGAACAGTTATCGCCTCCCTGAAAAAGGAAGAAAGAGAGGGTCAATGATAGGACATCCAATACGTTGTAAACGTATGATTATTACACTTCAAACCGGTGATTCTATTCCACTCTTTTCAGAACAATAAGATTTTCAAATTGAAACTAAATGGCCATCCGTGCATATAGAATTTTAACTCCGGACACACGCAATAGATCCGTATCAGATTTCGATGCAAGAGTGCAGTTTGACCCGCAGAAGAAATTGACCTCTGGACAGCATCATTGTGGGAAAGGTCGTAATGGAAGAGGAATTATTACCGTAAGACACAGGGGCGGAGGTCACAAGCGTTTGTATCGTCAAATTGATTCTCGACGGGATAAGGAACACATATCGGGAAAAATTGTAACCATAGAATACGACCCTAATAGAAGTGCATACATTTGCAAGGTACACTACAAGAATGGTGATAAGATGTATATTCTGCATCCCAGAGGGGTCATGATTGGAGATACTATTCTTTCTGGTCCAAAAGCTTCTATATCAATAGGAAATGCCCTACCTCTGAGTGCGGTTTGAATTATTAATTCACGTGATCGGAAGCAACCGATTGGGTTTACAGCGAAACCTATAAATCTATCACTGATCCAACTAGCATACTTTTACGGGACGAACCCCAAAGGGAAACTGAGGATAAATGACAGCAGGTGATTGGATTCCAAAATTGTTCATATCGGATCATTGGTTCTGAAGATATGATAATATGGAGAGGACCAGATTGTTTGTCCGAAGCATGAACAAAATGGGAAGCACCCTTGAAAAAGACAAGTTACTCACATTTGATCTGATGGTCAGAGGCAGATTCGGAGCTGGACAGTGGTAATAATTCCCAAAAGGAAAAGATGGGGAGAGGACAAAAAGTTGAAAGAGAGAGAATAGAAAAAGATGTTTAATATGCCTCCTACGTTATCCATAACATACGAAAGTATTAGCGTAATTTGATAAAGTCATTCATTCTGAATGCTACATAAAGAATATAAGCCAGATGATGGAATAGAGAGACTTAGGATGTAGAAAATCGGGACATAAAGAATAAAATAGATGCCCTTTCTCATCTCGATTCTATTTATGAGATATATGTGAAATCTCATATACATCCAGAAAGCTGTATGCCCTGAGAGAGGCTTGTACAGTTTGGGAAGGGATTTTTATTCATCGGAATAAGAGTCTACTTCAACCAATATGCCCTTAGGCACGGCTATACATAATATAGAAATAACACTTGGAAAAGGTGGACAATTAGCTAGAGCGGCAGGTGCTGTAGCAGAACTGATTGCAAAAGAAGATCGATCGGCCACATTAAGATTACCATCTGGAGAAGTTCGTTTAATATCTGAGAACTGCTCAGCAACAATTGGACAAGTGGGTAATATCAATGCAAAGAATAGAAGTTTCGGTAAAGCCGGAGCTAAACGTTGGTTGGGTAAGCGTTCTGAGGTAAGAGGAGTAGCTATGAACCCTGTAGACCATCCTCATGGAGGTGGGGAAGGAAGAACCCCAATTGGCAGGAAAAAACCCGTGACCCCCTGGGGCTATAGTGCGCTTGGAAAGAAAAGTCGGAAGAGGAATAGATACAGTGATGCTTCAATCCTTCGTCGACGTGAGTAAGAATGGTTGGATACCCATAAAAAAAAAAAAAAAAGAGGAAAGAAAGGTAATTGATCATGGCACGTTCACTGAAAAAAAATCCTTTTGTGGCTAATCATTCATTGAGGAAAATTAAAAATCTAAACATAAAGGAAGAAAAGAAGATAATAGTGACCTGGTCCCGGGCATCTGTCATTGTACCCGCAATGATCGGTCATACAATTGCTGTTCATAATGGGAGGGAACATTTACCCATTTATGTAACAGATCGTATGGTAGACCATAAATTGGGGGAATTTGCACCTACTTTACTTTTTCAGGGACATGCGAGAAACGATAAGAAATCTCGTCGTTAATTGAGAGATACTTGTCATTCATTGGGGAGGGTGAAGTCAATGGGAAATAATAGTTCAGGTCCAAAGATACGAGCTTTGGCGAAAAATATACGTATGTCTGCTCATAAAGCACGTAGAGTCATTAATCAAATTCGTGGTCGTTCATATGGACAAGCACTTATGATACTGGAACTGATGCCTTATGGGGCCTGTTATCCCATATCACAATTAATTCATTCTGCGGCGGCGAATGCAAATCACAATATGGGTTTGAACAAAGCCAATTTACTTGTCGGTAGAGTTGAAGTGAATGAAGGTACTGTTTTCAAAAGGGTTCAACCTAGAGCTCAGGGACGTGGTTATCCAATACAGAAACCCACTTGTCATATAACTATTGTATTGGAAGAAATCTCCAGATCGAATGATCCCATTATGTCAATAGAATCCCGAGAAAGAGGATAGATATGGCACAGAAAATAAATCCACTTGGTTTTAGACTGGGTGTAACTCAAAATGATCGTTCCCATTGGTTCGCACAACAAAGGAATTATTCCAAAGATCTCCGAGAAGATCAGAAAATACGTACTTGCATTGAAAACTATGTACGAACACATATAAAGAGCTCCTCGAATTATGGAGGAATTGCACGTGTAGAGATTCGCAGAAAGATCGATTTGATTCAGGTCAAAATCTATATTGGATTTCCCAACTTGTTGTTAATAGAAGGTAGGGGCCAAGGAATTGAAAAATTAAGAAACGATGTACTAAATATGCTTGATTCTGTGGATCGAAAACTTCACATTGCTATAGAAAAAGTTGCGAAACCCTATAGAAAACCTAATATTCTTGCGGAGTATATTGCCCTACAACTAGAGAATAGAGTTCCATTCAGAAAAACAATGAAGAAAGCTATTGAACTGGCTGAACGGGAAGATGTAGAAGGTATTCAGATCCAAATCGCAGGACGTCTCGACGGAAAGGAAATTGCCCGGGTCGAATGGGACAGGGGAGGTAGGGTTCCCCTACAGACAATTCGAGCTAGGATTGATTATTGTTATTATCCGGTTCAAACCATCTATGGAGTTTTAGGGATCAAAATTTGGATTTTAGAGGATTAGAAATAATTGGTTTTTTTCCTAATCTGCCCGATCATGGATCATCAATTCTATCAGATCGAATATCAATTAGATTTACCATTTTGGAACCGTGCTATGCTTAGTGTGCGACTCGTTGGAATCGAGCTTTTCATTCTTTTCCGGAGTTATGGAGAACTCGAAATAAGAACGGATTGGTCTCTGGTATAAAGAAACTAGAGACTAACTCATTGCTTCATATTGCCAAGATCCAATAACTATGGTAAATATACCTCGTAAAGACTTTCTTCCACGAGAGAAAAAAGGATATTTTGATCTTTCGTGAAGCGAGAAAGGTGTTTGGTAATGCGGAAAAAGAAAAAAAAAGAAGAAGGAGAATTGAAATCTTCTCCCAATATTGTATGGTTAATTAATTACCCTCCGAAAAGCAGTGTGATAAAGCATAAGAATCATCCTGATTCATTCAAGGAAGATTGAAGGGATTCAGTTTATGAAGGAGAAAGAGCTTCGGATCGATGGAAACTAAGGAAATTGATTCCATAACAGATGAAAAGAAAGCTCCATTGCAGAGGTAAGACCTGGGCATTTAGATAGAAGCTATGGAACGATGGAACCTATGACTGCATAAGATCATATAGGAATCTTAATCATTCATTGGATAGGATGGCGAAATAAACCAAAAACGAATTAATCTCATTGGATGGAGTCTATAAGTAAGTCGACCCCATGGAGCAAATACCGAAAGAGTCCATATTCGCCTGTGAAATTATTTATTAAGAGTCTCGTTGGATTGAAATAAAGAGTTATTCGTCCCATAAATTAGATTCTATTTATGATATGCGTAATGCGTAGATATAGACTCATTTATATATAACTAATAACTAACTACACATTGTCCAATTTGATATAGATTCTTCACAAGGAGCCGGATGAGAAGAAACTTTCATGTCCGGTTCTGGATTAGAGATGGGATCAAAATACTATAAACCATCGACTATAACCCAAAAAGAACAAAATTTCGTAAACAACATAGGGGAAGAATGAAAGGAGTATCTTCTCGTGGCAATCGCATTTGTTTCGGTAGATTCGCTCTTCAAGCACTTGAACCGGCTTGGATCACATCTGGGCAGATAGAAGCCGGACGAAGAACGATTACTCGTTATGCCCGTCGTGGCGGAAAAATATGGATACGTATATTTCCCGACAAACCTATTACAATGAGACCTGCGGAAACACGTATGGGTTCCGGGAAAGGATCTCCCGAATATTGGGTATCTGTCATCAGACCAGGTCGAATACTTTATGAAATGGGCGGAGTATCCGAAACCGTCGCTAGAGCAGCTGCTAGAATAGCTGCATACAAAATGCCTATACGTACTCAATTTGTTACTATTTAACCCATACAGAATGAAAGAGCTATTTCTGGTGGAAAAAGATTATTAGTTCATAAGAACCCTTCTCTCTCTTTTTTTTTTTTGTTATCCGCCGAAGTAACAAATCTTTTGGAGGAAAAATGATTCAGTCTCAAACTTATTTGAATATAGCGGATAACAGTGGAGCCCGAAAAATAATGTGTATTCGAGTTCTAGGAGCAAGTAATCGTAAATCCGCTCATATAGGTGATGTTATCATTGCTATAATTAAAGAAGCAGTACCTAACATGCCCCTGGAAAAATCAGAAGTAGTTAGAGCCGTAGTTGTACGCACCTGTAAAGAACTTGAACGTGACAATGGAATGATGATACGATCTGATGACAATGCAGCAGTTGTCATTGATCAGGAAGGAAATCCAAAAGGAACTCGAGTTTTTGGTCCGGTTGCTCAGGAATTGAGACAATTGAATTTCACAAAAATAGTTTCATTGGCTCCCGAAGTCTTATAAGTACTTATCAATCTTGTAGAGACCTTCTACTGATAGTTCATAAAATGGTATATGGATCAATTCATTGCACCTCAGGCATATTCCTCGAAGAAAATTGAACATGCCTTTTATATCGAGACCAGGAATTCCTAAGAATTCCTTCGTCATGGGTAACGATACTATTGCCAATCTAATTACTTCTATAAGAAACGCCGACATGGTAGGAAAAGGAACGGTTCGAGTAACAGCTACTAATATTAGCAAGAACATCGTAAGGATCCTTTTACGAGAAGGTTTTATAGAAGATGTTAGGGAACATCAGGAAGGCCAAAAATCTTTTTTTATATCGACTTCAAAATATCGGAGAAGGAAAGAAAGGACATATATAACCACGTCAAAGCGTACCAGCAAACCTGGTTCGAGGATTTATTCCAATTATCGAGAAATTCCAAAAGTTCTAGGTGGAATGGGGATCGTAATTCTTTCTACTTCCCAAGGAATTTTGACGGATCGAGAAGCTCGACAGAAAAAAATTGGAGGAGAAATATTATGTTATGTATGGTAATTGATCTCAATTTTGTCCAAAAATATTGATTCTGTAAGATATCCCCATGGTATGAAAAGTCGGAGCAAGTTTGGTTCGAGACACCATTCATCTTCATCCAAGCACGTTAGTCAATTTTTTTTATCAAAAGAGGAGGAGATTCGATGAACAAACAGAATCTGATCCATGCGGAAGGTTTGGTTACTGAATCACTCCCCAACGGTATGTTTCGAGTTCTGACAGATAATGGATGTCAGATTCTGACTCATATTTCGGGTAGGATTCGACGTAATTCCGTACGAATACTACCAGGAGATAGGGTCAAGGTCGAATTAAGTGCTTATGATTTAAGCAAAGGACGTATAATATATAGACTTAGCAACAAATCTTCAAACGATTGAATCACCTTTTTAACATCTGATGGGGATCGAGAATCATAGATTAAATAGACTCTCTTTCTCAAGGAACAGAATGTAATATGAGCAAATTGGAGGGTCACAAATATGAAAATTCGTGCTTCTATTCGTAGAATTTGTGGAAAATGTCGACCAATTCGTAGACGGAAACGAGTTATGATAATTTGTTCCAATCCGAGACATAAGCAAAAACAGGGGTAATCTTCCTCTATATCAATGAACGGATCTAGTGGTAAAATAGATTTCGATATGCATTTTTCGAACTGAACTCATAATGATTAATATGTCAAAAACTACAAGAAGAATTGGTTCACGTAGGAATGAACATCGAGTACTCAAAGGAGTTATTCACGTTCAAGCAAGTTTTAACAATACCATTGTGACTGTTACAGATGTACGGGGACAAGTTTTGTCTTGGTCTTCTGCCGGTGCCTGTGGATTCAAAGGCACAAGGAGAGGTACACCATTTGCTGCCCAGACTGCAGCAGAAAATGTTATTCGTACATTAATGGATCGGGGTATGGAACGAGTAGAAGTTATGATAAGTGGTCCTGGTCGGGGGAGAGATACAGCATTACGAACCATTCGTAGAAGTGGCATACTATTAAGTTTTGTACGTGACGTAACCCCTATGCCACATAATGGATGTAGACCTCCCAAAAAGAGACGTGTGTAAGAATTGAATGAATTTCAAGAGAAAGAAATGATTTAATAATCTGATCAAATAATCTTGGTATGATTCGAGATGAAATCTCAGTCTCTATTCAGACACTACGATGGAAGTGCCTCGAATCCAGAGCATACAGTAAGCGTCTTCATTATGGCCGTTTTGCTCTATCCCCGCTCTGCAAGGGTCGAGCCGATACAATAGGCATCGCAATGCGAAGAGCTTTACTTGGAGAAGTAGAAGGAACATGTATCACACATGTTAAATTGGATAACATAAAACATGAATATTCCGCGATAATAGGTATTGAAGAATCGGTACATGACATTTTGATGAATCTAAAAGAAATTGTACTTAGAAGTGATTCGTACGGAATCCGAGAAGCTTCTATCTATATCGTTGGACCTAGAAATGTAACTGCTCAAGATATCATATTACCACCTTCTGTGAAAATAATTGATACTACACAACATATAGCTAGACTTACTAAATCAATTACTTTTGATATAAGATTACGAATTGAAAAAAATCGCGGATATATTATACATAGTCCAAATAATTATCAGGACGGAATTTTTCCTATAGATGCTGTTTTTATGCCTGTTCGCGATGCGAATTATAGTATTCATTCCTATGGGAGCGGAAATGAAATACGAGAAGTCCTTTTCCTGGAAATATGGACGAATGGGGGGTTAACTCCTAGAGAGGCACTTTACGAAGCTTCTCGAAATTTGATCGACTTATTAATTCCCTTCCTGCATGGAGAGGAACAGAACATCGATGGAATGAACAATAGAAAAGGGTCTTCTAATATGCCTCCTTTCCCCCTTTCGCACGTATTTACTGATACGGGGGAAACAAAAGAAAAAATTGCATTTCAACATATTTTCATTGACCAATTAGAGTTACCCCCCAGAACCTATAACTGTCTCAGAAGAGCCAATATACATACATTATTGGATCTCTTAAATTATAGTCGAGAAGATCTAATGAGAATTGAACACTTCGGCAAGGAATCTATCGAACAGGTATTGGAAGTTCTACGAAAACGTTTTGCAATTAATCTACCCAGAAATTAGTTTCAGGTTCATTAAAAGGTTCCATTACATTCCATTTCTTCATTCATTTCCTTTCCCAAGTTATTCTGGAGAGTAATGAGAATAATTTCATTTAGAATCTTTGACATATCTCTATTTCATAAAATATTTGAAATAAATCTCTGACAAGATGGGTATATCTAGGGAGATATAATTTGTCTTAAAGAAACTACTCCCTAGATATATGAATAAAAAATGAAGAGATTTTTATATTCGACAGTTGGATCAAATTGGAAAAGACCTAAAGTTAAAGATTCATCAATAGGCAACGCTGCCCCAATACCTAACCAAAGGGCTACTGCAGTACCGATCAAGGATACTGTTGTAGCTACTGGACGACGAAATGGATTCTGAAATTGATTCACATTCTCTAGAAAAGGCACCGTCAATGATCCCGCGGGTACTGAGGCCATTAAAAGGACACCTAATAATTTGTTAGGTACTGTACGAAGTATTTGGAATACGGGGAAAAAATACCATTCGGGCAATATCTCCAAAGGAGTTGCAAATGGATTTGCTGGTTCACCAATCATTGATGGTTCTAGAACCGCTAAACCTACTGTACATGCAATAGTACCTAAAATTACTACTGGAAAAATATATAAAAGATCATTGGGCCAGGCAGGCTCTCCATAATAATTATGTCCCATACCTTTAGCTAATTTAGCCCTTAATACAGGATCATTCAGGTCAGGTTTCTTTGTTATTGGGATAAGTAGATCTCGATGGATCTATCCCCCGAAAGAACCGGACATGCCAATTTTGATCATCCGGCTCGAACAATAACTGGAGGAAGTATATATCACTTATTTTTCTCGTGATGGAAGACGGATTGGAATAATAGGAACTAATAATGTTCATGATCATCCATCATTGGTAATTTTATTATTCCAGTTAAATGCTCATTACCCAAGTAAGCTCACAAATTCGATCATGATCGATATGCTTTTTGGACCATCTTAGTCCTTGTAATTTGTGTTTATTATCACGAATAGACTTAAAAAGTTTTTTTACATACAAGGTATTGACTTGTTATTGATCTGGCCTCTCTTCTTCCTTAGATCCCTTCTTTCACTCCGATAGTTTTTTTCCGTCGAAATGGATGCAAGGAAAATGGATGCATTTTCACACTATGAAAAGGATAAATAAAGTCATATGATCCAATTATTGATTATATGAAAATATTACCCCATTGACCGGATCTCACGGAGCCCTTCCTGATCCGGATTCGATCATAGAAATAATTCTCTTGGAACGGAAAAAACTGACTGATGCTTTTCCACCCAGGTGCTAAACTTCCTATTTCTGATAAGGAAATTGGGACAGAGACACATTTTTCTCAGAAATTTTGATGTGGTAGATCGGATAAAGTATCTGCATGGCCTAATCAATAGTTCAAGTCACACACTCCCATAATCCATCTTCTCCGTCTGAGAATCTACTCCAATTATTTGTTTGTATTGGATGAATAATACTCCAAAATCGAAAGGAGAAATCCGAGGACCATATTTTCTATTTTCTATGGATATTTCCATTTTATAATAAGAAATATTCCTGGCGATGAGATATTACCGTCGTTACTCGGAACAATAAGTTATGAATAGTTATTTTTCATCTATCTTTTCTCTCTATAAAGGACCTGGAATACCTTGCTTACGGATCATTAGAAAGTGCATTGGCATAAATACAGCAGTAAGAAGGGGTAATATGAAAGTGTGTAAACTATAAAAACGAGTCAAGGTAGATTGACCCACACTAACACTTCCGCGTAATAACTCTACCAAAGGAGATCCTATTACAGGAATAGCCTCGGGCACACCGGTTACAATTTTAACTGCCCAATAACCAATTTGATCCCAGGGCAAAGAATAACCAGTTACACCGAAAGATACGGTCAGCACACCCAAAATTACACCCGTGACCCAAGTTAATTCACGGGGTTGTTTAAATCCACCTGTGAGATAAACACGGAATACGTGCAAGATCATCATTAGAACCATCATACTTGCCGACCATCGATGGATTGATCGGATTAGCCAACCAAAGTTAACTTCGGTCATTAGGTATTGAACAGAAGCAAAAGCTTCTGTCACGGTTGGACGATAGTAAAAAGTCATAGCAGAACCAGTAGCTACTTGTACTAAAAAACAGGTAAGTGTGATCCCCCCTAGACAATAAAATATATTGACATGAGGAGGAACATATTTACTGGTGATATCATCCGCAATCGCCTGAATCTCGAGACGCTCTTCGAACCAATCGTATACTTTATTGAGATAGGTAAACTAAAATTCCCCCTCTGAAAACCGTACATGAAAATTTTTGTTCATACGGCTTAAACAAGAACACACAAATGCTTTTGGACACAAATATATAATATAAATTGGGAAAATATCGAGATACTTGATGGTTCGTTGCCTGACCGGCTGGGGAAATGAGGATGATTCGAAACAATCCAGCATTTCTATTAGAAGACTTTATAGTGCCAAAATGAAAAATAGTGCCAAAATTTCAAGTCGGCTCATCCCTATGATAAATCACTATAGGCCTTTTGAACGATCTTTTACCCTATTCGTGTAATATAAGTTCCCTATAAAAGAACTAATATAGACGATCGATAGGAATTATCTTGTCGAGATCTCAATAGATGAATCAATCCAAACCTCAGATTTAGATTATACCCCGATGATTTTATCAAATCCCCAAAAAGTTCTCTGGGTAATAACCTTTTGATCTTCGCTCACTCAACGAAATATGCTAACTAAGAGAAAAAAGATACTAACTATAGAATTCTTTGGTCATAATCAGCATAATTATGAAGAGGGATAGATCTTTCAATTTATTTATTGGAAGCCTGGTGACGAGGAAATGATAGGTACAAACCATAGTTCAGATCTTCCTGGAACATATCTATAATAGACCTCGTGCTCTAGAGATTCACTATTCTATCAATTAAATATCCAACGAGGTAGGACCATCTTGATGAAGATAACAGATCGGTCTTCTGTACTATAAATATGGATCGATTTCAACAAGTCGCACACCCATATTCCAAAAATCCTTATAGAAAAGTAATTACACGATCAAACTATTGGAACAAGATAAGCTAAAAACTAAAAGACCCTATTTGATCTGGGTTTGGATCTCTCAGTTCTTTTTTTTTTTTTTCTTCAAGAGCTCGCCGGACGGATTTTGGAGTTCCTTTAGCCCCAACTAACCGGGATACCATCCAATAAAACGGAAGAATTATAAATCTCCAAGATAATAGATAGGAATACTGCAAATAGAGCCATTGCAAAACCCATAAGAGGAGTAGTTCCCCATCCAGGAGCTACTTTACCATATTCCGAATTAAGCGGTTTTAAGGACCTTCCTACAAGGGTTGGTCTTGGCACGATTTTGGAAGTATCATCAATGGTCTGTGTAGCCATAGAAACTATTGCATTGGTTGAGATCTGTTAACTTTGTTATTATATCGTAAACATACCATGATATTGGGATCACCTAATAATGGAAACTGCAACCTTAGTCGCCATCTCCATATCTTGTTTACTTGTGAGCTTTACTGGTTATGCCCTATACACCGCCTTTGGGCAACCCTCTGAACAACTTAGGGATCCTTTTGAGGATCACGAGGACTAACAGAAAGAATGACCTTCCCTATAGGGGAAGGTCATTCTTTCTTTGATGGGAGAGAAAGAATGAGGATTTGGAGAAGTAAAATTATTTTCCCCCTTTAGTCGGAACTTTGGGTGGTTCTCGGAAGAAAATAGCGAAAAAGATTATCCCTAGGGTCGATACCAACAGGAATGTATAAACCAATGCTTCCATAGATTCGATCGTAATTTACAATTATGGAGATAGCTTTCGTACTAATATTGATTAGAGAAGAGATAGGAGCAATATCATACCACTTGTCTCTTAGTAGTTGGATCTCCCAATTTTTGGAATGCTCCAAATTCTATTCGAGCATCCAAATCCGGGTCGATACCAGCAAAAACATCTCTGAATAGGGTTCTAGAACCATGCCAAATGTGTCCAGAAAAGAAAAGGAGAGCAAATGTAGTATGTCCAAAAGTAAACCAACCCCTTGGACTACTACGAAAAACACCATCGGATTTTAGAGTAGCACGATCTAATTCAAAAATTTCACCTAATTGAGCGCGTCTAGCATATTTTTTAACTATAGCGGGATCACCAAAACTAACCCTGTCAAGTCCACCACCATAGAACTCAACAGTTACACCTACTTGTTCAACACTATACTTTGATTCTGCCCTCCTAAAAGGAACATCGGCTTTAACAATTCCTTCTTTGTCTACCAGAACTACTGGAAATGTTTCGAAAAAGGTAGGCATACGACGTACAAAAAGCTCATTTCCCTCCTTATCTTTGAAGATAGGGTGTCCTAACCAACCAACAGCTATTCCATCTCCATTGTCCATTGCACCTGCTCTGAATAACCCTCCCTTAGCTGGATTATTACCAATGTAATCATAAAAAGCGAGTTTCTCGGGAATTTTTGACCAAGCTTCCGATAGGCTCAAATTTTCGGCCAGACCGGCACGAACCCGTCGATCTATTTCTTGTTGGAAGTATCCCTGATCCCACTGGTAACGGGTGGGACCAAATAATTCGACCGGAGTAGTTGCGGAGCCATACCACATGGTTCCGGCAACAACGAAAGCTGCAAAAAACACAGCAGCAATACTGCTGGATAGGACCGTTTCAATATTCCCCATGCGTAATCCTATATATAAACGTTGGGGAGGACGAACACTGAGATGGAATAGACCTGCTAATATACCCAATATACCTGCTGCAATATGATGAGAAGCTATTCCTCCCGGAACAAAAGGATCAAAACCTTCAGCTCCCCATGCCGGATCCACTGGTTGTATTTTTCCAGTTAGTCCATAAGGATCAGACACCCATATCCCAGGACCATACAAACCCGTTACATGAAATGCTCCAAATCCGAAACAAGCTACTCCTGAGAGGAATAAATGAATTCCAAATATTTTTGGCAAATCTAAACAAAGTTTTCCCGTACGTTCATCACAGAATAGTTCCAGATCCCAATATACCCAATGCCAGATAGCTGCCAAAAAGCACAGGCCAGAAAACATGATATGTGCCCCAGCCACACCTTCATAACTCCAAATACCAGGATTAGTTACAGTTTCTCCGGTGATGCTCCATCCACTCCATGAATTCTTTATTCCCAAACGAGTCATAAAAGGTATAACAAACATACCTTGTCTCCACATTGGATCAAGAACAGGATCGGATGGATCAAAAACTGCTAATTCGTACAAAGCCATTGAACCAGCCCAACCAGCAACTAGAGCTGTATGCATTATATGTACAGAAATTAACCGACCAGGATCATTCAATACGACGGTATGAACGCGATACCAAGGCAAACCCATGAAAACACCCCTTTATCGGAAAAAGTAGACACTATGTAACTTTCTCACATTTGATTGGAATAGATCATGCTATCGAGCTAGACCCCCGGATCATCTCGAAGGTTAACATATATTCACTTGGACATTGCTAATGATGGAACAGGTTCGAAACAATTCTGTTCATACATAATAGCAGGGAGAAGCAAATCATACATAATAGCAGGAATAAGCAAAGATATTTTATCTTTTGTATGTACCAATACACAATGTGGGGATTGGTCCCATTTATACTGAAAAAACGCATAAATACCTGTTCATTATTCCATGAACCTGCGAAAAAAGAGGAAACTAGATCTCCCTATTCATCCTTCCGTTCGTCCATGAACGATATCTCCTTTCCGTTCCGTAGAAAGATCCGAAGTTATCCGTTTTCAGGATCAATAGTGACCGAACGGAGAGAGAGGGATTCGAACCCTCGGTACGGATAATCCGTACTACGGATTAGCAATCCGCCGCTTTGGTCCGCTCAGCCATCTCTCCAAAATGGAATGTAACAAAATGAATGGTGGAGTGAAGATGTATACCATAGCATGTACGGATTGTATCGACAATACAATGAATATAGCAATTATTCAGTTAGATAAAAACCAATCTGGCGAATCGTATTGTTCATTTCGTTAAAAAAGATTCTTTTCTTTTATTGGCCTGGCCACACCGGCCAGGCCAAACCAAGAAAAGTCAGGAATCAATAATACAGCGCTCTACCTAATCTGAGCGCTAAAATCATTGTTATAAAAGCAAGAAAAAAGGCTATCACAAATTGAGCTATCATCTCTTCATTCCCTCTCCAATCATTTTGAATAAATGAGTTACACGGAACGGATTAGTCCATTTATTTCTCTCCAGTATCCAATTTGATTATCTAGATATTGAAATACATCAATGGGCTCTCTATCTATTTTATGTATTATTGTAAAGATATCAGTTGCTCAAGGTTATTGTAAAGATATTAGTTGCTCAAGGCTATAGTTTCCTAATCGAAACTACACAGATGGGGAAGGAGAAGAGAAAATAGAAGTGTGAAAAGTGATTGATCTTGACAACATTTTATTCATACATCCATCAAGTCGATGGGATCATAGGGGTGAAAGAAAACGAAATGAATCTAGAGGTTATTGCACAGCTCACTGTTCTGACTCTGACGGTTGTATCGGGTCCATTAGTAATTGTTTTATCAGCAGTTCGCAAAGGTAATTTATAATTACAATGAGCCATCTCCGGGAATGAAATACTATTTACCCAAGTATTGAATCTCCGGGGATGGAGATTAATGTAATGATGAAAACGAGGTAATGACTGATAGAAACTTTCAATGGAGGTTGATAACTCCTCGTCTTCCTATTGGTTGGACAAAAGATCGATCCGTATATTACAATTGGATCGTGGCGGGTATAGTTTAGTGGTAAAAGTGTGATTCGTTACATTATCAACTTGAATAGTTGAAGGATCTTTTACATGGATCTCTGATCCATCTAAAGCTCTATTTCTAGATAGGTTAAAAACCTCCCCTATGAATACCTTGGTTCAGGAATAACATACCTTCTCGTAATCTGGATCTTAAATGATTAAATAGAAACACATTTTTGGTTCCAAGATAGCGCCACAGAATGTTTGAAAGGTTAGAGAAATCTTTCCAATTAGAGAAATAACAGATCTATGGGGATCCAAAGATATTTTTCATCGTGACTAAACCTTTAACTTATGGATGGAAGGACCCCAGGTTGAAGCCAAATAGCTATAGAACGATGACTTTGGTTTACTTGGGTTATCGGCATTTTGTTCGAGCTCGGTGGAATTTGTTCTCCTGGGGATCGGAATCAGTAGAAATAGGGAACGAAGTAATTAGAAAGATTTGTGATCATTTGAAACTTTTCAAATTGATCTTTCTATAGGGATCATCTAGAAAGTGAGTAAGTATTCTACGATTCGGGGCCCTTCACTAAAAAAAAAAAGATAGAAGGGGAGAAAAGAGAAGAAACTGACATAGATGCTATGGGTACGATAAGAAATTAGGGTTTAATTAGAAAAGAAAAAAAAAAAGAAGGATAAAAAAATGAAAATCTCTTAAAGATTTTATATAAATACTCCGTTTCTTCCCTCATACCTCTATCTCCCATGAAGGAGCCGAATGACATGAAATTTTCATGTTCGGTTCTGAATTAGAGGCATTTAATAATCAATGTCGACTATAACCCCTAGCCTTCCAAGCTAACGATGCGGGTTCGATTCCCGCTACCCGCTAACGGATATCTACCTATTCTATCTATATATATAGATAGAATAGGTAGATATAAAGTGATTAAGCATATCACATAATTTCACAATTCATTCAAAATATATTTTCCATTTCAATATGAAATAGATTCTATTCTTTTCCTATCCTAATCTCATTGTGAATCAAAAAGTGGATCGGGATATGCCAAAGATAGTGAAAAAAGAGAAAAAGAGCGTCCATCGTCTAATGGATAGGACAGAGGTCTTCTAAACCTTCAGTATAGGTTCAAATCCTATTGGACGTAAGACTCTTCAATTGTTCAAAATTGTTGTGCAATGTATTGGAACAAATTCTTAAGCTCTTTTTCCTGTTCCGAATGTCCTGCCAAATGATAAAATATTCATTTTTGTTCTTGAAGTAAAAAAAGTTCAGTATGTTCCTTAAGAGCCTCTTCCAGAAGAGCTTTTGCTTCTTCCGTAAATGTAGCAGTAGAACGTATAATTTCTCCAAACTGAGGTTTATTCTTTATCAAATACTCGCGTAACTGAACGAGAAATTTTCTCACCTGTGCTATCTCTAATATATCTAGGTATCCATTCGTTCCGGTATAAATAGTAGCTATTTGTTCTTCTACTTTCAAAGGAGCCGACTGAGATTGTTTGAGCAACTCACGTAATCGTTGACCCCTTGCCAACTGATCTTGAGTAGCTTTATCAAGATCGGAAGCAAATTGTGCAAAGGCTTCCAACTCTGCAAATTGAGCTAACTCTAATTTCAATTTTCCAGCTACCTTTTTCATAGCTTTTATCTGAGCCGCGGATCCTACTCTAGATACGGAAATACCCACATTAATAGCAGGTCGGATCCCGGCATTGAATAGATCAGCCGATAAAAATATTTGTCCATCGGTAATTGAAATTGCATTAGTGGGAATATAAGCTGAAACATCTCCAGCTTGAGTCTCAACTATTGGTAGAGCCGTAAGACTCCCCTCACCTAACTGAGAACTTAATTTAGCTGCTCTTTCCAAGAGACGGGAATGCAAATAGAAAACATCTCCCGGATAAGCTTCTCGGCCAGGTGGTCTTCTTAATAGAAGAGACATTTGTCGATAAGCTTGTGCCTGTTTGGAGAGATCATCATAAATTATTGAAGTATGTTGTTTCTTATACATGAAGTATTCAGCCAAAGCTGCCCCTGTATAAGGAGCGAGATATTGTAATGTAGCGGGAGAATCCGCAGTTTCCGCTACCACAATGGTATATTCCATTGCGCCACGTTCTTGGAATGTATTAACTACCTGAGCCACGGAAGAAGCTTTTTGACCAATTGCTACATAGACACAGATTACATTTTGACTCTTTTGATTAGGAATAGTATCTGTAGCTACTGCTGTCTTGCCGGTCTGTCTGTCCCCAATAATTAATTCTCGCTGACCACGTCCTATAGGAATCATAGAATCAATAGCAATAAGTCCCGTTTGAAGGGGTTCATATACGGAACGTCTTGATATAATACCTGGAGCGGGAGATTCAATCAGTCGAAATTCGGAAGCTGAAATTTGACCCTTGCCATCAATGGGTTGGGCTAGAGCATTTACAACACGACCCAAATACGCATCACTTACTGGTACCTGAGCAATTTTTCCCGTTGCTTTCACAGAACTGCCTTCTTGTATCATCAAGCCATCACCCATTAATACAGCTCCAACATTATCCGATCCCAAATTTAGGGCAATGCCTACTGTACCATCTCCAAATTCCAATAATTCCCCTGCCATTACTTCATCAAGACCATGAATACGAGCAATGCCATCTCCTACTTGAAGTACGGTGCCAAGATTACCAACTCTTACTTCGTTATTATATTGTTCGATCTGTTTTCGTATAATACTACTAATTTCGTCGAGTCGAATATTTCCCATTAGCACTCATTAATTATCTGTTGAGAAATAGGACCTATAACAACTAATTATTTGTGTTCATCATGGCTCTAAGCAGGCCAATATTGTGATCGATCGTACGTAAATGTAACTCAGTATTCAAACGACTATTCAAAGTTCCTATAGCTCTTCGTAAAGCTTGGCGAGAAACTTGTTGTCGGATCTGGTCAATTACTCTTTGCTGTTCGGAGTAAACCGTCTCATTCTTGGGATCCTCTAATTGTTCCAAATTCTCAGAAGCAACTTTGATGAGATCCTCTTTCTCTCGTTCTATCTGGGAGTCTCCATTTACCCGGATTTCGTTTGCTATCCTTTCCACTTCCCTTAAGCGAACCCGAGCTTTGTCGAGCTGATCGATAGCTACTTTACATAGTTCTTCCGAATTCTGAATAGTACTCAATATTTTCTGTTTACGGTTATCTAATAGATTACTTAATGAAAGTAGATTATCTATTCACAAATTTAATGAATTCATAATCTCTTCCCAAACCGAACACGAATCTTTCAATTCATTCGGCTCTCCTGCTCAGTTCTTTTTTTATTCCCCAGGAACATATACGTTCCCTTCCCTCATAAACACCAAGCCTGCCCTTTCCGTTCCGTTTACGGAAGATTAGAATCAATCTATAAAAGACCGAGATCTTCGAAGGGCTCTTCCGGCAAAAGGGATTTGCAATTATCAATAAAGTTGTTGTTTTTCTTGTTGTTTCCCCTTTTCTCTCCTTTTATTCTCCCATGAAATTGGAATCAATACGTTCCATTCAACCAATTCATTTGTGCCTCCTCCTTTTTGTTTTATCGAATAATTTCCCTTCTGTTCTGTGTAGGTCGTCGGTTCAGCATTGGAACTAAATTTGGATGGGAGATTGGGACTATTTTTCAGTAAATGGATTATTCCATTGATATGAATGTTATATATCGGATCAATCTCCAACTATGCCTTTGAATCCATCTCATCTTGACACAGCGGTGGAAAGAGTACCCAGTTAGTTGTGCTTAGACTTCAAGCAGTTCAGCTTTAACCATTCTAATGGTCCTCTCTCATTGGTTGGTTGGTATAAACTAAGAGTTCATCTCCCAATCAATTACGAAATGCTATAGTTCTTCGCTATTCCCTGTTCGGAAGTAATTCGTAGAGATCATGCACTTTTCTATCTCCAAACTCCAAAGTGCAGCTGGTTGGGCCCAGCCATATTATTCGAATATACAATTCGCACACACTCCCTTTCCAAAATATATTAGTACACTAAGCACCACACTTGGATTTATTATATTTGTTTCTAAAATATTGGTATTTGACCCGAAACCCCCAGCAGAAGGCCAATAACTCAAGGAAATGAAAGGATCCATTACATTTTTCATACGTTCTCCCCTCATAGATAAGGATATGTTCTACAGAATCTTGTTCTTTTCTTATTTGATCCTATCTATCTAGTTCTGGATAAGAATATTTGGGATACTTAGTCCCAGGTCTCATATAAGGATAAAAAAAAAAAAATTGCTTGCCCTATCTACTCTCTTCCCTGCCGCGCGCATCATTAATCTCTATGACCGAAGTATAGGTATAGGAAGAATGTAATGACGAGGTGTAGGGATCTTTGTTTTCAGGATCAAACAAAGGGATTTGCAAATAGAAGTGCTAGGGCCACAACTAGTCCATAAATAGTTAAAGCTTCCATAAAAGCTAAACTTAGCAGTAAGGTACCCCGTATTTTACCTTCCGCTTCTGGTTGTCTCGCAATACCTTCTACAGCTTGGCCCGCAGCAGTGCCCTGACCAACGCCGGGTCCAATAGAAGCAAGCCCTACAGATAATCCAGCAGCAATAACGGAAGCAGCAGAAATTAAGGGATCCATGGTAATCTCCTCTTACTAAGGTTGGGAAATAGTTGATAATACAACAGTTTCATCTATTGATTGTTCACCAATAGTGAAATTATGGAACGATTTATTCCGAACAACTAAGAACCCAAAAGATTTAGGTATCAAAATATCAACGAATAGGGAAACCTATTATTCCTTATGAAGATATTTATTCATGAAAATATCTGAAATACAGATTCCATTTTATTGAACATATGAATTATTATTACGGAGAGATAATAGACTGTGTAAGAGCCTATAAGTAATTATATATAACATCTATATATGATATATTAATCCATATAATCTATAAGGCTTATAATAAATATAAATGGATTAATATATGAAACGAACTATATACAAAGTAAACATGTTAAAAAATCCTCCCTTTACTAGGAACAAAAATGGAATCGTTCTACGCCGGAGTACATTCTTTACTCAACCAACTCCGATTAGTGAACATGTTCGATCCTATTTTCTTTCATATCTTTATACAAATGAACCAATCTGATCCACTCTATCTGGAGATCTAATGGATGGAATTAGTAGTTAACTGATCCTAAATCTTCTTACCAAGCCTTTGTTACTAAGAATTCCGATTTGCTCCTACCATACATATCAAGTCATGAGTTGGTACGATACTTAGATAATATTATGTCTGATTGAACAGTTATTTAGTGGTTTAATGATGACCCTCCATGGATTCACCTATATAAGCTGCGGCTAGAGTTGCAAAGATCAGAGCTTGAATACCGCTCGTAAATAATCCCAGGAACATTACAGGTATAGGAACTACTAAAGGTACCGGAGAAACAGGAACGGCAACTACCAATTCGTCGGCTAATATATTTCCAAAAAGTCGAAAACTTAGTGATAAAGGTTTTGTAAAATCCTCTAAGATGTTAATTGGTAAAAGTATTGGGGTTGGTTGAATATATTTACCAAAATAACCTAACCCCTTCTTTGCAAGACCTGCGTAGAAATATGCTACTGACGTAAGCGAAGCTAGAGCAACCGTAGTATTTATATCATTTGTAGGTGCGGCTAACTCCCCTTGAGGTAATTTTAGAATTCCCCAAGGAAGAAGAGCACCTGACCAGTTAGAAACAAAGATAAATAGAAACATAGTTCCAATAAAGGAAACCCAAGGACCATATTCTTCTTCCCCAATCTGAGTTCTGGCCAAGTCCCGAATAAATTCGAGAATATATTCAACAAAATTTTGACCACCGGTAGGAATGGTTTGTGGATCTCGAACAGCTATGGTAGCTGAACCTAATAAGACAGCAATTACAACCCAAGAAGTTATAAGTACCTGTGCATGAACTTGAAACCCCCCTATTTGCCAATAAAAATGTTGACCTACCTCCACACCGGATATCTCATAGATATGATTCAGTGTGCTAATAGGAGATCGTACGATATCCATATCCATATTACCCCCTTGTAAAGATTAACTTAAAGAAGAAAAGAAATGATTTTTGTCGAATGAGGGATTCCTCAATTATTTCACTCTCATCAGAATTTTTGATGCCACGAGATAATAAAATGGTTATTCCATTAAGAATATTTTTCAATTTGGAGCAGCCAACCAAATAAATAAATGAAATTCGCTCTTACGATATCTTAAATGGAATAGCAGCCAACTCAGTAAATCCTCAGGTACCCCTCCCCTTTTTTTCTATTTTATTATTATTATTACTAATTAACTATCTATTAACCCTTCATATAGCTATAATGGCCTTAATGACCTTCCTTCACAAATTGCTGACGTTGATCTGTTCAGGATCAATTGGATTGAAGCTATACCATCATCATTGGCTGGAATTGGGATATCCACGAGATCTGGATCACAATCTGTATCAACTAAGCAAATTGTCGGAATACCCAAAGTTCTACATTCCCCAAGAGCAATGGATTCTTCTTGTTGATTAGTAATTATTGCAATATCGGGTAAGCTCGTCATGTATCTAATCCCACCTAGATATTTCTGCAATTGGTCCAATTGTCTCTTGAGCATTGCTGCTTCTTTTTTTGGAGGTTGATTGAATCGTCCCGTATCTTGTTCTTTTTTTAAATCCTTGAACTTCTGAGGTCTCGTCTCTGTAGTAGACCAATTAGTTAACATACCACCAAGCCATTTTCTATTTACATAATGACATCGAGCTTCTGTAGCAGCTGATGCTACTAAATCAGCTGCTTGATATTTCGTACCGATTATCAGGAATTGCTTTCCTCTACCTGCTATATCAAACAGCAAATCACAAGCTTCTGATGAAGAACGAGCAGTTTTAGCCAGATTAATAATATGAGTATCTCTACGCTCTGTAAAAATGTAAGGTGCCATCTTAGGATTCCATTTCCTAGTTTTATGCCCTAAATGAACTCTTGCTTCCATCATCTCTTCCAAATCTATGTTCCAATATCTTTTGCTCATTCTCGTTCGCTTTCCTCCCCAAAATAACGAAATAACATGGACTGTAATATCTAATTATTCCAATGGAATCGATTACATCTCAAAGATTGCCTATCTGTCTAGTACGTGGTACAACCAAACGTTCTCACTCATAGAATATTTGATATTTTTCCTATTATATTATAGGATTCATATTCATGAACATAACAATAAATCTATTTATCAAGACTATTTATCAAGACTATTTTAATGGCTGTTTAAATATATTGTGAGAATTTTCTTGAATGGAAAAAAAAGAGACCTTGTCATGATGAAATAAAATATCTTTCACTTTGTTGCTAAATAGATTTCTATTCCCCATTCTTGGATCCATTCCGTTACGTTTCCCTGAACGGCGAATATGTTGTCCAGTACCGGCAGGTATAATCCCCCCGAGAATAACATTTTCCTTCAAGCCTTTCAACCGATCGATACGACCTTGTAGAGCAGCTTTAGCTAAGACCCGAGCAGTTTCCTGGAAACTCGCTTCGGATATAAAACTTTGAGTATTCAGAGATGCCCTTGTTATTCCCAATAACATAGTTTTATAGTAGATTGCCTCTTCCAGAGCACGATTCATTCTCTGTGCTCGTGATAATCCAATGAGTTCCCCGGGTGAAAAAACATTAGCTGTTCCATCTTCTGAAATTAATACTTTCGATGTCATTTGGCGTACAATAATTTCTATATGCTTATCACAAATTCGTACCCCTTGGGATCGGTAAACCTTTTGAATCTGATTGACCAAATGAGTCTGACTTTGTTCCATAGTTATCCTAGCACTGATGAATAACCCCCAAAGACTTCCAAGAAATCTTGTCATATCCCCGGTCCAATTTTCAAAACTTTCTTTCAGATTCATCGATATTGAATTATTCAAACGGGCTTCTGACAATTGTTCAACTTTAGGAAGACCTTGAATTATATCACTGGATTTGAACCTTTCATATATCAATGTTATCAATGTATCTCCTTTGTCAAGAATTTCTCCATAATGACCATGAACAGTCGCTTTTCGAGTAGCCAAATAGGGTTTAGCTGATCTAATGACTAAAGATTCCTCATCAACTGCTATAATTTGACCAGATTCGGGGAGTGGTTCATGCTCGGATATACATACACTTTCAGGCATAAATTGTCCAGGACTAACTACTGGAAATGTTTTTTCGCAGAATTCGGATGGAGAAGAGCACCAATTTGGACCCAAGAGATTGGAGATTATGTTCCTGCACGGATCGAAATGAGAAATTCTCATATTTTCGTCCATAAAATAGTATTTAGGTACTTGAAAAGTATTGAAATACTTGTGGAAAATGGAATGTTTCTTTGACAATACTTTTTTATAAGTTAGAAAATGGGAGGATGGAAAACGGTTGGTGATACTATGTAAATGACCCAAGAGACCCGAAAATTCAATGATTTTTCTCATAGGATCCTCTCTATTTGATTTATTTACCGTATCATAACATTTTGAATCATTGACTAGAACGATTCGAAAACAGTCGGATGGTGACAGAACCGTAAAAGATCCACTATCTTCCCCCCCATTAGATAATGAACAAATAGTTCCTTGATGCTTACTAATTAATTGACTCTCCCCATTGGAAGAGAAAAGATTAGTGTGGGACAATTTGTTATGTAACATCAAATTAGAACTTGCTTTATTGTCCCTTCTCCCCATGAAAAAAAGGGGGTATTTCATCAAACTAATTTGGATCATATTGCTAACGATCTTATTTGTTTTTACTGAAGTAAGAGAAGCATAAGCTCCAGATTCTATAGAATCTATTTGTTCCCAATCAAATCCTAGACAAGTTTGAACCAATGGAATACTTGTGTCATTCATTACTTGGATTCGTTCATCATCTTCGTACGAAATAGAATTGCTAACTTGAATCTGCAAGTTGTCCCCTTCCCTCGAGAAATCTAGGGAAAAGGGTATTGTCATATCTGGCCCATCAGGTATTCCATATTCTACGTTAGAATATCCAAAAATGGAATTTCTCTGTAGAATACCACTTTTGGGTATTCTAAGAATCGCATCAGGACAAGGTATTCTTCTTTTTCCCCATTCTTTATCACATTGTAACGGGACGATGAATCGATCCATTTGTTTTTTCCCCTTAATATTGTAATTCTTTGGGGAAAAGGTGACATAAATAGAGTCTTGATGCTCGTTGCATATGGTCCCATCAGTTTCTGAATAACTGAAGATTTGTTCTTCCTTCTCATAGCAGTTTGAGTCACCCAATCTATGTTCCACTTGATCCACGTAAGAATCGGAAAGTGATTTATGTTTGGCAACAAAAAGTTGAACATCTACTTGATCCTGATGCTTATTAAATGGGAAAGGTACTACACCGGATCCGTATATACCTCCCGATAATATCCATAAATAACCCGTCCTGAGTATAGAATGAACATTACCGTGTACATATTCAGGTGCATGACACACATTGGTACTCCAGTGCATTTCTCCTTCTAGGTCAGAATATATATTTTTGCGAACTTTCTCCTTGAAGGAAGATGTTCTAGTGCGAACCTCGGCAATAATTTGTTCCGATTCCACATATTGATCATTCTGAACCAAAAGCAAACTTTGTGGTGGAATGGTTAAGTTCTGTACTTGATCCTTACCATCAATAGTGATGGATAAGTTATTATGACATAGATAAGCAGGATGTCCATTACATGTACGTGTAGGATAAACCAAATTATCATTGAATTCAATCTTTCCATTGAAAGGAGCTCGTACATGTTCTGCAATATCACCAGTAAATACCCCCCCGGTATGAAAAGTCCTTAGTGTTAGTTGAGTTCCTGGTTCCCCAATGGATTGGCCTGCAATAATACCTACTGCTTCTCCTAATTCGATCAAGTGACTGTGAGTAGTACTCCGACCATAACATAATTGACAAATCCGAGATATACTCTTGCAAGTAAAGGGGGTTCGTATATATATTGGTTGTGTTCGAAGATTTATTAATTGATTGGCAAGTCCAACTCCAATATCTTGATTGCGCGTGGCAATGCATCTCCTATTTATATATACATCGTCTGCTAGCACACGGCCAATCAGTATTTGTGTTCGTACAAAAATTTCATTTCTGTCCCTTTCTCGACCTCGAATGGGACTTACGAAAATACCTTGGATAGTGCCACAATCTTTTCTACGTACTACAATGTGTTGAACCACTTCAACGAGTCTACGTGTGAGGTATCCAGCATCTGCTGTTCGTACAGCAGTATCCACAACTCCTTTACGAGCCCCATAACAGGAAATAATATATTCCGTTAAAGAGAGCCCTTCGCGTAAATTCCTTCGAATGGGTAGATCAATGATTTGTCCTTGAGGATCTGACATTAATCCTCTCATACCTACTAATTGGTGAACCTGAGATGTACTTCCCCTAGCTCCTGAGAAGGACATAACATGTACTGGATTTAAGGGATCAGTCATGCTAAAATTCGGATTCATTTCCTTTCTCAAATATTCACTTGTAGCATACCATATCTCGATCGATTGACGTAATTTTTCCACTGCATGTACATTCCCATAATGATTATGTTTCTCCGAAATAGAACCTTGTTGCTCCGCATCTTGGACGAGCCATCCTTTGGAAGGTGCTGTTAAAAGATCATCAATTCCTAATGAAATAGCTGTATGAGTAGCTTGTTGAAAACCTGAAGTCTTGAGTTGATCCAAGATATGTGATGTATATGTCATTCCGAAGTGATCTATTAATCTGCTAATAAGCTTTTTAATGGCAGTTTTATCCATCACTTTATTATAAAAGGGCAAATTATCAAAGGGCAATCTGGTTCGTTCCTTCATAAGGAAAAATCTCCATATTTTCATGAGCAGGATTAAGCAATGGGTTCAAGCCGGTTATTCGAAGGCTTCCTCGATCTCTATATCTACACTAATGAAAAGATCATAAGATCAATAACATTAGATCCTAAAAGCTGGTAGTGATTTCTTTGGGTGTTCAGAACGGGCAAAACCTTGTATGGCTTCTTCCATTTCTCGATTGAAACGAGTACGACCAACAGTTGTTCGAATGTATATATTAAGGATTTCCCCTCTTCTACCTTTTCTTATTCTATAATGTTCATGGATTTCGTGGAAGGTACCCAAAGATTCGTATTGAACCTCGATAGGGGCTTCTTGGTTTACGGAGGTAATGATACGTAGATCCACTTCCTCCCACCGAAGCCATAAGGGGCTGTATAAGTCAATTCGTTTCTGTCGATAAGCTCTGAGCACATCATCATAACTATAAAAGGAAGGTTTCTTACGGGAAAAGCTTTTATTTTCCGAGTGATACGGGTGGTACCTATTACCATAAATACCTTGATTATTTCCAATCGTCGATATATAAAGTCCAAGAAGCATATCTTGAGTCGGTATAGAAATAGGATCTCCGATAGCTGGAGACAAAAGATTTTTCTCAGAAAACATGAGTAAACGAGCTTCTGCTCTAGCTTCCAGAGATAAAGGTACATGGACAGCCATCTGATCTCCGTCGAAGTCCGCATTAAATCCTCCACAAACCAATGGATGTAAACGAATGGCGCGTCCTTCTACTAAAATAGGTTGAAACGCTTGTATTCCTAATCTGTGTAAGGTAGGTGCTCGATTCAACAATACAGGATGTCCTTGCATAATCTCTTGAAGTACTTCCCATACAATGGGTCCCTTATCTCGAATCATACTTTTAGCAGCTCTTAGGTTGGGAGCAATATGTCGTCCAATGAGACTACGAATTACAAATGCTTGAAAAAGCTCTATTGCTATTTCTGAGGGTAATCCACATTGATACAATGATAGAAAGGGACCCACCACAATAACGGAACGACCTGAATAATCAACTCGTTTCCCTAGTAAATTTTCACGAAATCTTCCCTCTTTGCCTTCGATCACATCTGAGAACGATTTATAAGGCCTATCATGACTGTCTCTCATTGGTTGTCCACAGATGCCATTATCGAGAAGTGCATCTACGGCTTCTTGGATCAATTTTTTTTGACAAATAACAAATGACTCAGATCCACTTCTTGCTAATAAATTGGTAAGAGTATTATTCCGATTGATAACTCTTCGATAAAGTTCATTTAGATCTGATGAAGTAATCAGTCCACCTTCACCTAATTGAACGATTGGCCTCGGTTCGGGAGGAAGAACTGGTAATAGGCATAAAACCATCCATTTTGGTTCTATATTTGTTCGGAGAAAATGTTTAGCCAATTTAATGCGTCCAACCAGAAAATCCTTTCTTCTTCGAATTGTTTCATCCTCCCATCCATCCACAGTAGATTCTTGATCCTCCTCCAATCTATTCCATTTCAATTCAACCAAATTCTTCCATTCCATATGTGAACGATCTATAATCATTTGCAGATCCAGACCAGTTAGTTGTTCCCTGATAGCATCTCCCCCAGTAGCTATTTCTCTCTCTTGAAATGTTCCAGAACCTCGAGCAAAGAGGTAATGAGTACGAGCAGAGAGGTAATGAGGAATAATATCTCTCCAGGATTGAATCTCATAATTGAATGTACCCCGTGATCTCAATAAAGTTGGTTTGTTAGCTATGGGCCTAGCAAGAAAAAGATTTGGATAGGTTATTCTAAGATTTCCCCCCTCAGGATCGGACGTGAAAGTTTCCTCTCATCCGGCTCAAGTAACTAAAAAAAAAAAAGAAGCGAAAAAATATTTTTCGCTCTGAAGAGAGACCGCTACTCTCTGCTCAAGTTCCAGGTTCAATTGAGTATTCCTTTGCGATTCTACAACATAGATATGGAATTATTGAGCAGTCTCCTCCCTTCCGAACAATACATTTCTTTTTGAAAAGATCTTCAATTAGGGATTTACTTGTCTTTATCTCGTTCCATTTGATCCTTTAGGTTCCTGCTTGCTCTACTTCGATGGTTACAACACTATCTATCGATCGAAGCATATGTGCGATGAATAGACTCCTATAGCCATATCTTTGTTCCGGAATATCTCTTATTCAGGAATAATCTGAAAGAGAATTACTTTTGAATTCCATTATATAAAAGAAGTGTTTTGACGAAGTTCAATTAGCAATTTGATACAGAATATAGAAACCCTGGACTAATTCCTCTTTCTCAACATCCGTTCAAGATGCTTATAATTCTGAGCTTCATGCTACTCCTCCGGAGGGACATGTCAGAGCTAAAGGCATCCCAATGAGATTTAATAGGATGACAGTTCCTTATTACGGATCTGTATGATCGGAACTTGTGATCAAGTCACACATCGCAATATACTGGGCCTTCTAATTCTTTCCGAGTTTTAGCTAATAGATTCGCAATATAACTGGGAAGGCGTTTCAAATACCATACGTGAACCACCGGACATGCTAGTTTAATGTATCCCATTCGATATCTTCGAATTCGAGAATCAACAAATTCAACTCCACATTGTGTGCAAAATTTTGAGTCTATCTTCTCATTTCCGATCCCTGGAGAATTTCCACAAGAACAAACTCTACTTTTTATAGGTCCAAAGATTCTTTCACAAAACGATCCATCTCTTTCTGGTTTATTAGTTTCATAATGTAGAGTATAGGGTTTAGTCACCTGTCCAACTATCTCGCCATTAGGTAAAATTTTTTTTGACCAAGCACAAATCTGTTCGGGAGAAGCTAATCCAATTCGAAGTTGTTGATGTTTATTCTGGTCAATCATAAAAGATCTTGATTCATTCTGATCAAACTTCCTCCCTATCTATCTGAAAGTCTTTCTCAGATATAATAGCATGATTCAATTCTAGAGCTAAAGATCGTAATTCTCGAATGAGCAATCGGAAAGATTCTGGAGCAGTGTCAGGTTTAGGTATTGGTCCTCCAGTGATAATGGCACCAAGTACTTCATTACGAGTTCTAATATGGTCAGATTTGAGAGTAAGCATCTCTTGTAAAATATAAGCAACACCAAAACCTTCTAGAGCCCAAACTTCCATTTCTCCTACTCGTTGCCCCCCTCGTTTGGATTTTCCTCTAAGAGGTTGTTGTGTAACCCGTGCATAAGGTCCACTCGAACGTGCATGTATTTTATCATCAACTTGATGACTCAATTTCGACATATAAGCTTTTCCTATTGTAACAGGTTGTTCAAAAACATCTCCTGTTCTTCCATCGATTAATCTATGTTTTCCAGGATGATCCGGTTCGAATACCCATGGATTAGCTGTTTGTTCACTAGCTTTATAAAGCTCAGGAAACACTAGTTTTCTCGAAGCTTCTCGCTCATATCTTTCGTCAAAAGGTGTTATTCTATAATGTTTGTTCATCAGGTTTCCTGCTAAACCGGGTAAACATTCAAAGATCTGTCCTACATTCATTCGTGAAGGTACCCCTAATGGATTCAATACCATATCAACTGGTATTCCATTTTGCAAATAGGGCATATCTTGTCTGGGCAAAACTATTGAAATAATACCTTTATTACCATGCCTTCCAGCTACTTTATCACCCACTTGTATCTTACGTTTTTGTGATATATATACGTGGACTGTTTCCGCATTATCACCGGAATCATCTACTCTATTGATCCATCTCACATCAATAACTCGACCTCTTCCACCTATAGGTGCTCTGAGACAATTTTCTCTCGCAGTGGATACTTCAATACCAAATATTGTTTGTAATAATCTTCCTTCCGGGGCACATAATGATTCTTCTGTTGTTTGAGGCGTTAATTTACCTACCAAAACATCACCTGTTTCTATCCAAGATCCTAGCATTACAAGACCATTTTCGTCCAAATGACGAAGTGAATGAGCATCTAAATGAGGTATTTCTCTAGTGATTCTTTCAGGACCCTGGCTCGTCATACAGATTTCAATCCTGTATCTTACGATATGGAAAGAGGTATAAATATCTTCATATACCAGACGTTCACTAATGAGTATTGCGTCTTCAAAATTGTATCCTTCCCATGGCATATAAGCTACTAAGACGTTTTTTCCCAAAGAGAGTTCTCCCCCTACCGTAGCCGCACCGTCCGCCAGAATTTGTCCCTTCTTTACAAATTCCCCTTTACGAACTTGAGGTTTTTGATGCGTACAAGTATTGGTATTAGAACGTTGATACATAACCGATTCTGTTCGTACAGTGTCTTCATTAACCGATGAAGTGATATTTACAGCATCGATATACTCGATCCTTCCCTCTTGTGTAGCTATAGCTACACTTCCTGAATCTAAAGCTGCTTGACCTTCCAACCCAGTTCCGGCAATGCACTTCTCGGGTCGGAAAAGTGGAACTGCTTGACGCTGCATATTAGAACCCATTAGAGCGCGATTCGCATCATTATGTTCGAGAAAAGGAATAAGGGAAACTCCAATGGAAAAATATTGGAAAGGAAAAATACTTCTGAAATGGATTTGTTCCCATGCAATAACTATAAATTCTTGTCGGTATCGAGCTGGAGTAATTTGTTCCTCTTGAATTCCTTGATTTAACGCCAAAGAATTTCCCGTAGCTATCCGATAGTATTCATCCTCATCTTCTCCCGGTAATAGATAAACAATATTTTCTTCTATCGATCTCTCAGAAATCTTATAGAATGGACTTTGTAAAGAACCGCAATGACTAATCTTTGCATGAATAGATAATGATGCAACAAGTCCAGCATTCATTCCTTCGGACGTATCGATTGGACAAATACGCCCATAATAACTGGGATGAATATCCCGTGTCCGAAAACTAGCAGTTCGCCCTGTTAAGCCCCCAGGGCCTAAATGGCTCAATTTTCGCCCATGAGCTATTTCCGTCAATGGATTAGTTTGATCCAAAAATTGGGATAATGGGTGTGAACCAAAAAAATCTTGAAAAGTGTTTTTTAATAGAGTTGAAGTTACCAAGTTCTGAGGAGTTGATCTACGCTTGGTTGCTCTGTGTATAGTTCTTCGAACTGCATCTTCCAAACGACCTAGAGCTAATCTGAATTGATTCTGTAATAAATCTGCTACAGAACGAATACGTCGATTCCTGAGATGATCTATATCATCGAGTGTACCCATTCCAATTTTCACTCCGATAAGGTAATCCACAGCAGCCAATACATCTTGTGGTAATGAAAAAATATCGTTCTCGGGTATATCAAGGTTGAGTTTTTTGTTCGGATTTCGTCGACCAATCTTTCCCAATTCACATCTTTGTCGGAAAAATTTTTCCTGCAATTCTTTACATAGAGACTCGGAAAATACCAAATCGCCACTTATACAGTAGAGTTTTTTATAAAACTCCAGAATGGCATTTTCCTTGGACCAGAGATATTCCTCCCGCTCCCGCTTCCCTTTCTTATTCTTCAGTAAAAAGAAAAAGATTTTTGGATAGCGAGTATTGTTCAGAATCTCTTCGAGATTTAAACCCATAGCTGATAATAGAACTGGAATAGATATTTTTCGTTTTCTGCTTACACGAGCCCATATCCTTTCTCCCGCATCGATCTCAAATTTCGATCTTCTTCCCCAATCTGAAATCAGAGTGCCGGTATATATATAGTTTATTCTATTATGATCTAATTCCAAACGGTAATGAATACCGGGACTTATTAATATTTGATTCACCACGATTCTGTAAATTCCATTTACTACAAATGTCCCATGGGAATTCATTAAAGGAATATTTCCGAGAAATACAGTTTGTTTCTGTATCTTCCTACTATTTCTTCGAATCGATCTTGCTGGTACATATAATTCAGAGTAATATGTAAGGGACTGATATACAGCATCTCTCTCTTTGATGAAAGGTTCTGCTAATTCATATTCATTACCAAAAAGCCTGGATTCAATTTCTTTATCTGTATCCTCAATTTTCGGAAAATTATGAAGTTCTTCCATCAAGCCCTGATCGATGAAACGACAAAATCCTTCAAATTGTATCTTACCAAATTCGGGGATTGTAAACGCTCCCTCATTTTCATCTAATCGCATTGGAAGTTTCCCATCCGTAAAAAAGCCTATTCAATTATTCCCGATTGATCTATATAGATCAATCCGACAAAAAAGATTCGGATGCATATTCAGTGTTCACTATATCCCGTGAAATTCTACCCGTATCCATATATATATCTCCAATAAAAAAAAAAAAGATAAGGAAAGAAGAGGTACTTTTATACTTTAATCCAATCACGTGAAATGGATCTATGAACGAATGAATCAAACTTAAATGTGAATCTCACTTAGAAAAATTCCTAATTAAAATAGATAAAAAGACGGAGAAAAAATGAGATCCATTTCCTTTATGGTTGACTTTAGTATACATCTCATACTATACTTAAAGGACGGACGAATTATTCGATCTGTCCTTAGCATTCCCATATCTTGTCTCGGCGACATAGCCAAGCGGTAAGGCAGAGGACTGCAAATCCTCCATCCCCAGTTCGAATCCGGGTGTCGCCTTGTTGAGGTAAGTAAATGGAACGAAAAGCATTTATTTCCATTGCAGAACCTCTGGAGACATATTGGTAAATATTACCGATATAGATAGTGAGTTGCGTGCATTTGATTCCGATTCCATCGTGAATGTACGACCCTCGAGTTAGTTATAGTAACTCGTTGGTCAATGATCAAATGCATTTATTGATCTCACATATCAGCTCGAACATCAGTAACGTTCATAATGCAAAGGTGGACCATATAAACTTCAACTTTGCACTATCGTTAATAGTTCACTTATCATCTCGATAATGAAATCATTATTTTTGAGAGAACATGATCCGTATGGATATAGTCGGTATAACTTGGGCTGCTTTAATGGTAGTTTTTACATTTTCCCTTTCACTCGTAGTATGGGGGAGAAGTGGACTATAATGGTAATGCTTAAGAATCAATTATTGTGTTCCTTACAGATCATGCATGATAATATCTCCTGTTGCATAAGGATCCAGTAATATTGAATCTTCTTTCCAAATGGAAAGAGTCTTTCCATCCATATCATTTTTTCCTCTTTATCCTCGTAAGTAAGGAATATGCATAATTCCTTATCATTATAATTTTCCTATCTAATTCTCTCTAACAGGTTTGAATTAATTAGTTCTTTAATGAGTCGATAATTTTGTTTCTTCCACTGAAGAACGATATCTCTTCTCTTTCTTAGTAGGAATAAAAAATAGTCCATGTTTCACCGGATGGTTCTGAATTGATCGGATCTGATATGAATTCCGATCTCAGAAAAATATGAGACATAAGTAATAGATCCCTTTGCTTTTTCTCGTACCATTTAAAGTTCCATATCTAATATGTACTATAAAACGATGTTCGTACCGGAAAAAGATGTTTCACTTTGATCCTAAACAATTTGCAAGTACGTTCAGAATCACGTCTGTTTCCATTGGGCCTATTTTCACAGGGGCATTAATAAGTTGATCAGCTGCGTTATTTTATGGTATGAGGTCCTTCATTCTACATTTACCATATATGGACAAGTACTATTAAGATCTATTTATCCATATATGGGTGTATAAGAAGTAGTATAACAGAAAAAGTTAGATAGTCTTTTCCTTCGTACTACTTCTTTTCTTTCTTTTTTGCTTTTCCAAATAAAATTGAAAGCAATCTTAAATAGAATACGATTCCATAACCTATTTTATACTTATGATCCGGATCATTTAGTAATCACTCCATTTTAATACGAATCAATTGCTTTCACTGCTTACACTGCTTCCACTGACCGTTTTGACGTAAAGGATAAGTAAAAAAGCAGTAGGAATTGAAATGAACAGTGCAACAGCAAGAAATGCTTGGTTATTGACTTCCATGATCTCCTGATTTTTACTTCGTTTCAAATAGCTCGAGATTTTATCTCATAGAGATGAATCTTTCAAGATCCATGAAATAGATGTATGTGATTTAATGAATAGAATCGGTTCGAGTAATGGAACCTAACTAACGGATTGAATGAATTATTCGATGGAAATAGTATAACATAATATTATCTTTTTTTTTATATGATTAATAGTCAAAACTTACGTGCATCATAAAACATTCCGATCAACGAAAGAATAGAATTCGTACGAATAATAACCTTCTGCTACCCTAGAAGACGTTCGTCAGACATGATCAGACATGAGAGGTATTTCGTTTAGATCTCCACGGTTTAGATTGAATATTAAGCCTATCCGCCGGTCCGGTGATTATATACCGGTCCGGTGATTATATAGAAGTATAATTCTATTCAATTTATCCAGAGGTCCACCCATGACCCTGGAATGAGAAGGACTATTCGGATAGTTCGTCCAGATCCTGACATGATCATTCTTGGAAATACAATAGAATGTCTGGAAATCCACTGGCTATCAATCATGAAAAATAAGTATTAGCATGAAATAGTTACAATATTCCTGGGGAAGAACAGAAGGAAGATCTACTGTAAATAATTGTGAATTATCTATAGGGATCTCCGTGGGATTCTTACTTAGGAGAACTACCTCTGTGTAACCCTAAAACTCTGTGCTTTGTCACCCTAAAATCTATTTATTTCCTTTTTTTTTTTTATTATTCGGGGAGGGAATAATATTTATTGCAGATTCACTATGATTATTAGATGTTATCCCCGTAAGACGGGTCTTTTTCCAAACTGAATTATCGATCTGGTAAATGTATCTATGAGTATATCTATTCATATGAATAGATATACTCATAATCTATATGAATAGATATACTCAATATCTGTATCAATAGATATACTCAATATTTATATGAATAGTAAATACTCAATATCTATATGAATAGTAAATACTATTCTCTTTTTCACTCTTCTACGGGGATTAAGAGCTTCATTTATTAACTTATTGGATCGGGACTGACGGGGCTCGAACCCGCAACTTCCGTCTTGACAGGGCGGTACTCTAACCAATTGAACTACAATCCCAATACAGTACAGTTCATCATATTAATTTTATAGTAGGTGCTAGATAGCATCGTATAGATTACGTGAGTGCTAGGTCAATGAAATATCTTATCCTTCCCTTTCATCTTTGAAAGTATCAATCCACATGGAATTGGGCACATATCCATATCAATTTCATAGATAGAGTATCGGGAGGGGGGGAGAGTTCAATAACCAATTATCTTTTCATCCATGATTGGCATGAATATATCATACCGATAGATTGGTACTGATGATATTGGTTGGGTCGAGCTGGATTTGAACCAGCGTAGGCATATCGCCAACGGATTTACAGTCCGTCCCCATTAACCACTCGGGCATCGACCCAGGAACAAGAAAGTTATTGAAAGTCTTTAGGTTAATATACTGAACGAATGGGTATCCTATTTCATGGTACCCCTAGGGGAAGTCGAATCCCCGTTGCCTCCTTGAAAGAGAGATGTCCTAATCCGCTAGACGATAGGGGCCGCCAATTCTCATCTCATAATATGAGAGTTCCCCGGAAGTTGTCAATAGTATTGACAGAATTATTAATAATCTTCTTATTGGTTTCTTATCCTTATTATTCGCTCATTCATAAACTTTTATATCTACTACAAAATAAAGAATCCACCCAGAGAGGGTTTGCTCGTATATACCAATAAAAAAGGTTTCCTTATGGGAAAAAATCCTTTGTGCATTGCTCGGATATGCCTATACATTCCGTTGAATCAGAAGGTTTAACAACACAACAATGGAAAATATTTGAAAAATGTCCCATCCATATTGCGTTCATGTGTGATAAGGATCCTTCGGACTCACCGTACGTACGGAATTTAGATATATTGGTTCTGGGAGCGAAAGGGAGGTATATACCGGACAATTCTTTTTTTTTTTTTTTTTCATTTTTTTAGAAAAAGTTAAGCACTATACCCTAATATGGGAACGTAAAGTATATTGGGAACATAAAGTATACGAAGTTGTGTTACACATGGATTTTTCCATCTTGGAGAAAAGGGTATTGGTTCTTAACCTATCTGGAAATAAATAGAGCTTTGGATGGATCAGAGATCCATTTCAAATATCCTTTCACTATTTGAGTTAATAATGTAACGAATCACACTCACTTTTATCACTAAACTATACATGCCACAATCCTATTGACAGATATTCCGTCACTTCTTTCCTTCCTTTCACATTTGAATCCAATTTTGGAATTCCTTAATTCTTTCTCTTCCATTTCCTAGAGAGAACAAAGGATTCTATTGATTCTAGGTTTTTATTTCCTCTTGGAATTTTTTTCTCAACTCCTCTAATCTTATACAGGAATAATGTTTACACCTGGTGAAATGATGTCTTCTGCAAAATGTAGAAGGATTCTATTTCACCAATCTTGGATTAAGAAAGAAAAGAATTGGTGAAATATATCGCCATCTTTCAAAATGGAAGGGGTTTCCTTACAACCATTGATCTTCTTAGGAGATAGATTCTATCCGGGAACATATTCCTCTTTTCAATTTTTCTACAATTTGTAGAAGAATGATATTCGAAGAATTTTGTTAGAAAAGAATTGAATTCTTTATCATTCTTTTTCGAAAGATCTTCCTCTTCTGAGAGAGAAGGGAGGATTCCATTGAGTCGAGGTTGTTCATCTTCATTTTTATTTTATCTGAGAGCCATAAACTGGAACGGATCCATATTTTGAGCTCTCAATCTTTGTTTATCTCTTTCCGTTGTCGCTCTCTCATAGTAATAACATCTTGAAGGTTTGCAAGGATAACTCGGTATATATACTATATGGTAATTAACCCGGGTCTAGGATTAACTAATTGTCTGGCACCGGGAATGGTGGGAGCCATACCTAATAAAAAAAAAGAAAATGATCCGAACGCATTGAAAGTCAATACAATAGGACCTGGCCGATTTATTTCTTAGCTATTTTAGCAATATGAACATATTTTTTTCAGGCATAACATAACTTGTTTCCATTCGCTTCATATCAGCTCAGCGCGGAGTTTCCAGTATAGCCATCCCTACCCTACTCTATGGATCATGTGCATCCAATTTGTTGCCCATATATCGTAGTAGACTCATTCATTACTATATGATGGGGGGCCCTTTTAACTCAGCGGTAGAGTAACGCCATGGTAAGGCGTAAGTCATCGGTTCAAGTCCGATAAAGGGCTGATGTTTCCTACGAAGAAGGTCCGGGTGTCCGTTTCTCATCTATAGAAATTTTTTCATTGAAATATGAAAAAAAAAAAAAAAAAAAGAATAATAAAGTTTTGCAGATTGGTTTGGTAGATCCCACGAACGAACAAGCCATCAACATGGTTCGGTTAAAATGTAATTTATAGAGATCTATCTTGGGATTTCTTTTCTTTTTTTATCTTGATACTCAGAACTGTTCCATCCGAACAACTCCGGGGGGGGGGGTATTTTATCAGAAGGTCATTGTTTCAAATGATCGAGGCTGCATCGACAAGTTCGACTATATCTGCTTGTCACATATTAAGATTCAGTGAATCTAGACCATTAGAACGAAGGAAGTATCTTGGAACATGCGTTCATCGATGCTTTTACTAGGGTTGAGAAGTAGATCTTTTACATCTGTACTATCCAATCTCATAGTAGTAAAAAGATAGTAGTAAAAAGAGATAATATGTTTGTTGTCTTTCAATTCATTTGAAAGAAAGTTTGATGCAGGTTAATCGGAACAGGATTGGTAGGCGTCAAAACGTATCAAATCTTTCACGTATAAGTTCCTTATGAGCCCGGGCTCATTCCGATATAACATGATTTCGGACAGATCTATTGTCTAGCCGAATAGAGATCTATTTGTAACGGGGCAGAAGGCGGCTTCTTTTGGGCCGCAATCCACATAATTTTTGAGCAAGGGGTTATATAGTTTCGTCCCAACAGACTTATTTATTCTATTGTTCTAAAACGCATTCCATTAAATATGTGTATTCTATAGTGGAGTAGATTAAAGTAAATGTTGGTTGGTCCAGATTTCAATCCAATATGCGTAGCCGGTAGATTGCATGTTTGTGGTATGTTACCAGAACGGAACTAGAGGGAAAAGTGTTTTTCCCAATATCAAAAATAATGGGTCTGGAAAACCATGTGATGATCTTAGGTGAAGAAAGAGAACGAACCCAAGGTTTGTCTTTAGCTAGGATGGATCAAATCCAAAGAATTTTCCTTTCCGGGTATTTAAAATATCCATTTATCACTTATATGGTTCAAGAATATATTTTATTTACCACACATAACATAACATATTGTATAAAATCTTAGTTGATAAAGAAAAGATCTTCGCCCCGATCTTTAGCAAAGGGATTGAACGAACGGAAGAGGACTTCGTTCAACCCCAACGGAATGCGTTGCATTTGGATGGAGCTAAAACGCCACATGTCCGATCGATACTTTGACTGAACCATGGATTGCTTTTAACATATGATATTCGAGATAACTCCCAAGTTTATCGAAGAGCTTATGATATTCGAGATAACTCCCAAGTTTATCGAAGAGCTTATGATATTCGAGATAACTCCCAAGTTTATCGAAGAGCTAGTGATAAAAATGAAAAAAAAAAAAAAAAAAAAGAAATGTGATACAATATATAAAATATCGTGACAAATTACCCGCTTTTCCCGTGGTTCCGAACTAGCCGATCTTAGAATGGAAATTCTAATAATGGGAATTTTAACGAACATTGTGCAAATCCAAACAATATAGTATGGAATACCTCAATCCTCTATCTATATTTGTATGTAGAATTTCAAAGTGCCTTGAAAAGAAAATAAAAAACGCCTTGTTTCTTTTTAGTTCCAGTTATACAATCCGAACTATTTTTATTGGACAGATTAGATCAAACAGATACTTCTTAGATCCCCTGTTTGTTATAGATTCCCTTGAGAATAAAAGGGAAGGAGGAAGCAATTAATCATACTGGCTAGGAATCCCCTACACCTGATTTATCATATTCCAATGATCGATCCTAATAACTTACTATTCGATCGAACGAAGGCCAAGATCCAATAGATTGGGATCAATCATTAGAACTTTGGGTCTATCGGAAGTGGATTAGTAACCCCCAAAAATGTAATGGATGATGATTGGATATTATCATGTCAGTCGTTACTTAACTTATTTTATCCCCCTTTTTTTTTTTTTTTGAATGAAAAAAGGTTTGTTTACAGGTGTGATCATCTGGTATCGGATCAATCTCGATCGATGAGGAATAATAATCTGCCTGCCCTGTTCCAACGTTCCTAGCCATCAATCTTGATAAGAACATAGAATAGTTTCTATGATCCGAAAAACTCTTCAGGGCCAAGTCATAGGGACTATGATAGGATATATATATCATAATAGTGTAACTTAGTGGAATGTATAGGGCTATACGGGCTCGAACCGTAGACCTTCTCGGTAGAACAGATCAAAATTCTTATTATCAAAATAATTTGAACTGTTCCAAGAACCCAACATGCATTTTATCGCATTGGGCTCTTTCATTAACTGATGGAAAGATCGGTTAGTTTGCCATTCTCCTCTTTCCAGGAAGATACTAATATGGCTCCGTGTGCCCCAAATTATTACCCTTCGGAAGCAATCCCAAAGTTATTCAAAAGGTTTCCTTGACGTAGGTCTGCCTTGCTCGGGCATAGATTGACTCAAATAGAGTCTCCTCTATCGCTCCAAAAATAAAATATGACACTTCATACACCTAAAAGTTCATAGAGCGAAAAGAATCTATTTTGAGGTCCCCGTATTATACTCATTATGCCTGGCATTGAACGGAGCTGGGATTGACCATATCAATTAGATTCGTAATTCGAATCGAATCGAACTTCATCTTTGTCATGCTATTGTTCCCCAGAGAAACAAATTGATAGAGTAAGACTATTTCACATAGAATCTATTTCGTGGATCGGACGAATCGATAAACTCTCTCGAAAACCATTGGCGCACGTGTAAACGAGGTGCTCTACCTAGCTGAGCTATAGCCCTTCCTTGCCAATCTTGGTGATACATTACTATACTAACCAGATGGATCACTTTCTGTCAAGGTAGATATTGAATGATTGGATACTATGATCCAATACGTTCTAATAAGTTCGATCGGTGCCAGGGACACATTGTCTATACGTTCAATTCCATTTAGAATCGTTTATAAGTCCAACTCTACCTATGAGAATAAATGACCCACTTAACTCAGTGGTTAGAGTATCGCTTTCATACGGCGAGAGTCATTGGTTCAAATCCAATAGTAGGTAAACTTATTAGATACCATTGAGGAGTCGATGGCATCTAATAAGTTTTACTCCACTTGTTTGGATCGAGACGGAACATTGAATCCATTATAATATCATTATAGGAAGAAAATTTTTAATTAGAGACGGGGAGGCTAGCACTGATAGCCTCTAATCGCGTTCTAGCTCTTTTCAGAGCTACATCAGCCTCAATTGCTTGTCTTTTACCTTCGGCTCGAGCTAAATCATCTTTAGCTTTTTGAAAAGTTTCCTGGGCCTCTTGGAGATCGATGTCAACATCTCTCTCTGCATTATTTACCAATATGGTAATTCTATCATTGTCTATCTTGGCGAAACCGCCCATCAAAGCCATAGTCGACCACTTTCCATTGAGACGTATTTTCATAACTCCTATATCTACAGCTGCCACAAGTGAAGCATGGTTGGGTAATACGCCAATTTGACCACTATTAGTAGATAGAATTATTTCTTTCACTTCTGAATCCCAAACGACTCGATTAGGAGACAGTACACGAAGATTTAGGGTCATTTTCAGAATTAACTTTCCACTTTGTAGTTCATAGCCTTCGCGGTAGCTTCATCAATGTTACCCACCAAATAAAAAGACTGTTCGGTAAGACCATCTAATTCTCCGGAAAGGATCATTTGAAACCCTTTAATTGTTTCCATGAGACCAACATATTTGCCCGGGGAACCTGTGAATACCTCTGCTACAAAAAAGGGTTGTGATAGGAAACGCTCAATCTTTCTTGCTCTTGCTACGATTAAACGATCTTCTTCCGATAATTCGTCCAGTCCAGGAATGGCTATAATGTCTTGAAGTTCCTTATAACGTTGTAAAGTTTGCTTAACCCCTTGCGCAATTTCGTAATGTTCTTCGCCTACGATCCAAGGTTGGAGCATAGTCGATGTTGAATCTAAAGGATCCACTGCTGGATAGATACCTTTGGCAGCTAATCCTCTCGATGGTACGGTAGTAGCATCTAAATGTGCAAATGTTGTAGCAGGAGCAGGGTCGGTCAAGTCGTCAGCAGGTACATAAACTGCTTGAATCGAGGTTATGGATCCCTTTTTTGTGGAAGTAATTCTCTCTTGCAAAGAACCCATTTCCGTGCCAAGGGTTGGCTGATAACCCACGGCGGAAGGCATTCTGCCTAATAGGGCGGATACCTCTGATCCCGCTTGGACAAAGCGGAAGATGTTATCTATAAATAATAATACGTCTTGCTCATTGACATCTCGGAAATATTCGGCCATGGTTAGAGCAGTTAAACCAACTCTCATACGAGCTCCTGGTGGTTCATTCATCTGACCATAGACCAAAGCCACTTTTGATTCTGATATTTTTTGTTCATTAATTACTCCCGATTCTTTCATTTCCATGTAAAGATCATTCCCTTCGCGGGTACGTTCTCCTACTCCCCCAAATACAGATACCCCTCCATGAGCCTTAGCAATGTTGTTGATCAACTCCATAATGAGTACTGTTTTACCCACTCCAGCTCCTCCGAATAAACCGATTTTTCCTCCACGGCGGTAAGGAGCCAAAAGATCTACTACTTTAATGCCTGTTTCAAAGATGGATAATTTTGTATCCAACTGTGTAAAGGCGGGAGCAGATCTATGAATAGGAGATGTTGTGCGAGCATCTACAGGACCCAAATTATCAACAGGTTCTCCAAGAACATTGAAAATTCGTCCAAGAGTGGCTCCACCAACTGGAACACTCAGAGGAGCTCCCGTGTCAATCACTCTCATTCCTCTCGTCAAACCATCTGTAGCACTCATAGCTACAGCTCTAACCTTATGATTTCCTAATAATTGTTGTACCTCACAAGTAACCTGAATTTCCTGACCGGTTGTATCTTGACCCTGAACTATTAATGAATTGTAAATATAAGGCATATTACCTGGAGGAAAAGAGACATCCAGTACTGGGCCAATGATTTGAGCAATACGTCCCACATTTTTTTCCACAAGTGCGGAAACCCCGAGAACAAGAGAATTGGTTCTCATACAAAAATGGAAAGAATATCCATGAAGAATATATATATATATAAATATGATTTTTCCAATATCATCAAAAAAAAAAAAAAAAATGTTCCGTATCGGATCGATCAGATCAGTCAATAATGAATGGGAGTTACCACCTTAGTAATAGCCTACTTTTTTTTGAAAAGTTTGAATTCATTCATATTTGGAATATGAAGTAAGTAGATGGATAAGGATCATGCAGAAGTGTTCAATTCATCTATAACTAGAACCAATTTATCCATAACTTAAACCGAAAATACTTCACAGATCATCTGTGAAATTTGAAACTTGAACGCTATTCATGACCTTTCTCTCATTGGTCGTTATCTCTTCTCTTCGTACGCACATCTGTTCCCTATTCTATATGTATTTTCATATGGACAATTCGCACCATTATGATATGATCAAAGGTCGATTCGGTTCCTTAAATTCATTAATGAACTAGTTTAACAGCTGAAAGGTGCTCGGGTCAATCCATGGAAGAATAACTTAAAAAGCAAAAATTGGCTTGCGTCATACATCAAAATCGGGTTGTGTCATACATCAAAATTGGGTTGCGTCATACATAAAGAACATTATACAATGAGAGTGTATTTAGCAGATCTTATTGTCCAATAACAGGCGACTGTTTTGTAGTATATTTCTGTTAAAATTGATTGTTGACGTTTGATCCATGTCGAGCAGACCTCGTCCTTGCGATAAATCATTTTTAATAAAGGAGGGACTTGACTTATGTCACCAAAAACAGAAACTAAAGCTAGTGTCGGATTCAAAGCTGGTGTTAAAGATTACAGATTAACTTATTATACTCCTGAATATCAGACCAAAGATACGGATATCTTGGCGGCATTCCGAGTAACTCCTCAACCTGGGGTGCCGCCCGAGGAAGCGGGAGCAGCAGTAGCTGCTGAATCTTCCACCGGTACATGGACCACTGTTTGGACCGATGGACTTACCAGTCTTGATCGTTACAAAGGGCGATGCTATGACATCGAGCCCGTTGCTGGAGAGGAAAGTCAATTTATTGCCTATGTAGCTTACCCCTTAGACCTTTTCGAAGAAGGTTCTGTTACTAACTTGTTCACTTCCATTGTAGGTAATGTATTTGGATTCAAGGCCCTACGGGCTTTACGTTTGGAAGATTTGCGGATTCCCCCTGCTTATTCCAAAACTTTTCAAGGTCCACCTCATGGTATCCAAGTTGAAAGAGATAAATTGAACAAATATGGCCGTCCTTTGTTGGGATGTACTATCAAACCAAAATTGGGTCTATCGGCTAAGAACTATGGTAGAGCAGTTTACGAATGTCTTCGTGGTGGACTCGATTTTACCAAGGATGATGAGAACGTAAATTCCCAACCATTCATGCGCTGGAGAGATCGTTTTGTCTTTTGTGCGGAAGCAATTAATAAGGCTCAGGCTGAGACGGGTGAAATTAAAGGACATTACTTGAATGCTACTGCAGGTACATGTGAAGAAATGATGAAAAGGGCAATATTTGCAAGAGAATTAGGAGTTCCTATCGTCATGCATGACTATCTGACGGGAGGTTTTACCGCAAATACTAGTTTGGCTCATTATTGCCGAGACAATGGTCTACTTCTTCACATTCACCGCGCGATGCATGCAGTTATCGACAGACAAAGAAATCATGGTATGCATTTCCGTGTACTGGCTAAAGCATTGCGTATGTCCGGTGGAGATCATGTTCACGCCGGTACTGTAGTAGGTAAACTTGAAGGGGAACGAGACGTCACTTTAGGGTTTGTTGATCTACTGCGTGATGATTTTATCGAAAAAGATCGAAGTCGTGGTATTTACTTCACTCAAGATTGGGTATCTATGCCAGGTGTCCTGCCCGTAGCTTCAGGAGGTATTCACGTTTGGCATATGCCTGCTCTGACCGAGATCTTTGGAGATGATTCCGTACTACAGTTTGGTGGGGGAACTTTGGGACACCCTTGGGGAAATGCACCTGGTGCAGTAGCTAATCGGGTTGCTGTAGAAGCTTGTGTACAAGCTCGTAATGAAGGACGTGATCTTGCTCGTGAAGGTAATGAAGTGATCCGTGAAGCTTGTAAATGGAGTCCTGAGCTAGCCGCTGCTTGTGAAGTATGGAAGGAGATCAAATTTGAATTTGATACGATTGATTACTTGTAACTCAGTGACTTTCGTTCTACTAATTGCACTCGGCTCAATCTTTAACCACTACCACAAAGATTAAGCCAAATCGTGAACGGATATCTGGGATTTCAAAATATCAATATCTATATATCTATCTATATAGATATATCTATATAGATAGATATATATTTCCGAGGTCAAATATCTAAAACAGAGTGAGTCGATGAAAAGATAACGAATCCTACTCATATTTGAAATTGGTCTTATGGATCATTCGATAGGGTTGGTAGCTCAGTGGATCAGAGCTCATGGTTCCGGACCTTGAGGTCAAGGGTTCAAATCCCTTCTAGCCCAAAAGATTTTTTATTTGGGATTCAAATTGACTTTCATCACGGTATAGGAGAGATTCTTTCTTTATAAAAGAATAAAGGGTTCTATCATAATTTCGGATCGATACTTCGCTTCGGATTCCTAATCAATAATGAAATGAATGGAGATTATTAATCAATGATTCATTCCACTATTAATTAATAATTCTAATCATTTTATTTATACGACTTCTCTTAATACAAAATAAGATAGGAAAAGTAACAATCTTCACCTTTATATGTAAAACTCTATGTCTATAAGGGAATGGTTCGAAGACAGGCGTAAAATAACTGGATTACTAAAAGATTCGGTCGAAGGGGATAGTAAGGACGTTAATGAGACGGATAATCAAAATAAGAAAAATATTGATTACGTTAAAATTAATAGATTATGGGTTCAATGCGACAATTGCGAGAGCTTGCTCTATATAAGATTCTTGAGAGAGAATAAAAGTGTTTGTGAAGAATGTGGATATTATCTGCAAATGAATAGTTCAGATAGAATCGAACTTATAATTGATCGTGACACTTGGTGTCCTATGGATGAAGACATGTACACTCTAGATGTTCTTCAATTTCATTCTGAGGATGAACCTTCTAATTCTGATCCTCTTAATTCTGAGGATGAACCTTATAGTGATCATATCACTTCCTGTCAAATAGAGACAGGTTTAACTGATGCTATTCAAACAGGCATAGGTAAATTAAATGGTATTCCTATCGCACTCGGAGTTATGGATTTTAAGTTCATGGGAGGTAGTATGGGCTCTGTAGTAGGTGAGAAAATAACCCGTCTAATCGAGCGCGCTACCGAGGAATCTCTTCCAGTCATTATGGTGTGTGCTTCCGGAGGAGCACGCATGCAAGAAGGAAGTTTTAGTTTAATGCAAATGGCTAAAATAGCTTCTGCGTTACATATTCATCAGAAGGATAACAAGTTGTTATATTTCTCGATTTTGACGTCTCCGACAACCGGTGGAGTGACTGCTAGTTTTGGCATGTTGGGAGATATCATTATTGCCGAACCTAAAGCGTACATCGCATTTGCAGGTAAAAGAGTAATCGAACAGACATTAGGTCAGAAAGTGATTGAAGATTTTCAGGTGACTGAAAATTTATTTGATCATGGTTTGTTTGATCTGATTGTTCCACGTAATCTCTTAAAAGGTGTTCTAAGTGAACTATTTCGGCTTTACGGTCTTGTTCATAGAAACAAATGAACGTTTAGTTTTGTTCCTTGTAAAAAAAAAGGATAAAATCGAGTTCCTTGTAACGAAAGTGAAAGTGATAAAGTTTCTTATCGCGGTGAAATAATTATTTATTGAAGATAATTGCTTTTCACTCCTTTCTTACCAACAATTTTTGATTATCAATCCTATACTAACAATAAATATAGCCTTCACTCTCCGAAATAAGATAAAAATTGGTCAGGATTCATGTTCTTACACTATTATATATTATATAGTATGAATAAGTGATGTAATTAATATATCTATATTCTAATAGAGAAAGAAGATCCTCATTGTTGAACTCGGGATCTTATTCAAAAACAATTTTGGATCCAGCTTTAAATCAATTTTCGGGATTTTTGGATTGGAAGAGACAGCGAAAGGAACAATATTTGCGTACATTTATTCTATTGCATACATGTATTCTATGAAGAAGGACGAATAGGACTGCTCATTTGGTCCCATCACTTATTTGATCTTATAATCATTCCTTGTAATATGGATAAACATTTCATTTATTAACTAAGGTACTCGTTCTATGATAATTCCTAGCCTACCCTCTATTTTCGTGCCTTTAGTCGGCTTATTACTTCCGGCAATTACAATGGTTCTTTCTCATCTTTATATTCAGAATGACGAGATTTTATGAATATGATAAATTAAGATTTAAGAAATGGGTTCGGATCTTTCAATTGCAGCAGAACAGATAGGATATCTATATCTATTTCAGATTATATGAGATAGGACCCTTATAGACACAAAATAGGTATAAATATCCATATGTATTTATTCATATTCATATATGAATGTGGATAAATCTTACAATTATATAATATATGTATATATATATATATATAAAATTCATTTTATATTCATTAATATCTATTTACATATACATATAAAATCTATGTATGTGTAAATAGATAGGTATTGATAAATATGTTAATATGGTAAAATCTATGTATGTGTAAATAGATAGGTATTGATAAATATGTTAATATGGATGGTCTGTTATATTTTTGAATATGGCATACATTTCTATTCCTGGAGATATTTATACTCCTCTGATCCAGTGTTGTTTCATACATTTTGAAATGAAGGACTTATTTGGAATAAACGGTAAGAATTTACAAGAACATAAACTTGGCTGACTTGACTGAAATGTTAGCTATGTATATATATACCTAGTTCATAATAGTTTGGGAACCAAAGGATGAAAAACTTGGTCATTCCCTCAACTTCAATAGGATGGAATTTAATACAATTTTTTATGAATCGTCGATCCAAATGGCTCTGGATAGACCCTATAAAAGGGTCTCGAAAAATAAGTAATTTCTTTTGGGCTTGTATCCTCTTTCTGGGTTCACTAGGATTTTTCCTGGTAGGGATTTCGAGTTATTTTGGTAAGAACCTGATACCCCTATTGTCATCTCAGCAAATACTCTTTGTTCCACAAGGGATTGTAATGTGTTTTTATGGTATTGCAGGTCTGTTCATTAGCTCTTATCTGTGGTGCACAATTTTGTTCGATGTGGGTAGTGGCTATAATAAGTTTGATAAAAAAACAGGAATTGCATGTCTTTTTCGTTGGGGATTTCCCGGAAGATATCGTCGTATTTTCCTAAAATTTAGTATGAAGGATATTCAGATGATCAAAATGGAAGTTAAAGAAGGTATTTCCCCTCGTCGTGTTCTTTATATGGAAATAAAGGGCCTACAAAACATTCCTTTAACTCGTATTGGTGATAATTTGAACCTAAGGGATATCGAACAGAAAGCTGCCGAATCAGCCCGTTTCTTGAATACATCCATTGAAGGGTTTTGAAATGAACCGGGGATAATTCTTTATCCTCGACATAAATTTGAATGTAAAGACATTTGAATATGGATCGGATCAAGGAACATGAATCAATATCCAATCAGGAAATTTTCATATATATATGAAAAAATTTTTTTTTTTTTCATTTTTAAAGAGCATTTTTAATCTTTGGAAATAACTGGGGAAAGATTTGTAAAGGATCGATCCAGTGATCAGAATTCAAAGGATCTTGGGAATTAATAACACTTATTTTACTTCAAGTTATTCTTGAGTCAGATGGAATGGAAAAAAGAACTAGATAATTGGTCCAGATAGAAACGATCTGGAATGATCGGATATCTGGGAACGATCTCCTCCTTATGCTCCGTCTCGCTCATTTGGAGCGAACCTTTTATTCTCCGAGGATATGTTTTCTCGGGGTAAAACAATTATGCAATAGATCAATCTATGGGTCCCATACCTAATTCTATCACTCGTACTTTGTCTAGATTTCGGACAGAACTGACGAGTGAATCAGGTTTGTTAGCGATTCGCGAATTGGAAGTGGCCGAATATAAAGCATCAGCTTCCCTACGATATCTCGCATGTTTAGTAGTACTGCCCTGGTTAATTCCTATTTCATTACGGAAAGGGTTGGAGCCTTGGGTTACAAATTGGTGGAATACTGGTCAATCTCATAAAATTTTTGATTATCTTCAGGAAGAAAATGCTCTAGGAAGATTTGAGAAAATAGAAGAACTATTTCTATTAGAAAGAATGTTGGAAGATTCTTCGGGAACACATTCACAAGATCTTCGTATAGAGATGAAAAAAGAAACGATCCAATTGGTCGAAATGTACAATGAAGATTGTATCCAGATAATCTCACATTTATTAACAAATCTAATAGGTTTTGCTTCCATAAGTGCTTATCTCATTCTGGGTAAGAAAAAAATTGCCATTATAAATTCTTGGATCCAAGAATTATTCTATAGTCTGAGCGATACAATGAAAGCTTTTTCCATTCTTTTAGCAACCGATCTATGTATTGGGTTTCATTCGCCCCATGGTTGGGAAATGATGATCGATTCGATCTCCGAAAATTATGGATTTGCCCATAACGAACGAATCATATCTGGTCTTGTTTCAACTTTTCCAGTCATCTCAGATACGATTTTTAAATATTGGATCTTTCGTCGTTTAAATAGTATATCTCCGTCACTTGTAGTAATTTATCATTCGATGAATGAGTAAAGAATAGGTTTTTTTATGATCGACAACAATTGAAACATAATAATAAAGTTTGTTTTCCGTGTTCAGAAATTAGCTATTCCTCCCCCTCAGTCTTCTCCTGGTACGAGACTTTTGATTTCTTACTTTTAGGTTTGGTTCAATCAATATAGTAGCAAAATTTTTGACAGGTAACTATGATAGCTACCTACTCTCACCCAAAAAATGATTTGGAACCAATAATTGAACCATGCAAAATAGAAAGAATTATGGCTGGACGAAAAAGATGACTTGGTTAATTTCCGTCCTGGTCATGATACATATCATAACTCGGACATCCATTTCGAATGCATATCCCATTTTTGCACAGCAGGGTTATGAAAATCCCCGAGAAGCAACTGGACGTATTGTATGTGCCAATTGTCACTTGGCCAAAAAACCTGTAGATCTTGAGGTTCCGCAGTCCGTTCTTCCCAATACCGTATTTGAAGCAGTTGTTAAGATCCCCTATGAGACGCAAATGAAACAAGTTCTTGCTAATGGTAAGAAAGGGGGTTTAAATGTAGGAGCTGTTCTAATTTTACCCGAGGGCTTTGAATTAGCCCCTCCGGATCGTATTTCTCCTGAGATTAGAGAAAAGATGGGTAATCTTTATTTTCAGAACTATCGTCCCAATCAAAAAAACATTATTGTAATAGGTCCTGTTCCTGGTCAAAAATATAGTGAACTTGTGTTCCCCATCCTTTCACCAGATCCTGCTACTGATAAAGAAGCTCACTTCTTGAAATACCCCATATATGTGGGTGGTAATAGAGGAAGAGGACAAATTTATCCCGACGGGAGTAAGAGTAACAATACGGTCTATAGCGCTTCAGCAACAGGAAGAGTGAGCAAAATTTTACGTAAACAAAAGGGTGGATATGAGATAACTATTGAGAATACATCAAACGGTGGACAAGTGGTTGACATTGTACCTCCAGGACCGGAACTTCTTGTTTCAGAAGGCGAATTGATCAAGGTCGATCAACCATTAACGAATAACCCTAATGTGGGTGGATTTGGTCAAGGAGATGCAGAGATAGTACTTCAAGATCCATTACGTGTTAAAGGTCTTTTATTATTCTTTGCATCTGTCATTTTAGCACAGATATTTTTGGTCCTTAAGAAGAAACAATTTGAGAAAGTTCAATTGGCCGAGATGAATTTTTAGGTCTATCTATTTTTGAAGTTGACTGATTGGATCAAAAATGAATACCCCTTCGGAGATGGAGATCCTTTTATCCTACTTCTCTCTTATATATTCTTGGGAAAAAGTATATTTAGATATATTGACTTTTTGAATAGGGAGTGGGTGATTCAATAAGCACTGGAACAGATCAACTTGTCGAACGATCCCCATATGCTATGCTATATCGTGTACTATATACATGCCATTCCCTTCTTTCCTTGCCCATGTTAAAAAGAAACGATCCGGAAAATAGATAGATAGATCGCAGGGAGGAAAGATGAGGAGAATAACTAAGTCATCTTGATTGAAGAAGATTCCTATTTTCTCTGATCCCATTCTTTATCCTATCCGATTATTCCTCTTCGAAAAGATTCGGAGAAATTATCCGGTTTATCATCGAGATAAGAGGAACTAATCGGGTTTCCGATCCTGTCCTATTCGTCAATTCCTTTCCTTATACTGAGGAATTTCAAAAATGAATAAAGAAGGAAGAGCAGACAAGTAAGGGGCAATATAACTCATTAAGCAAAACAACCCTATAAAACTTTTGATAGGGTTCGTTCCTAATGAGAGAAAACGAATAAAAGGTGTTTTTCCTCCTCTTTTATTTTGTAAGCCAAAATAAGAGAATAAAAGATTCTATCCGCACATTTAGATTCTCATAGTTTGGGCTTTTACAGAAACTTCACAGAATTTCCGATCAGAGAAATGAGCAAATATTGAGTAATTCATATTCTCCGTTTCCCTGTTGTTCCTTCGACAGAGATTGAAATTGGATCGATCCAAACTTTTTTTTTTATCATATAGCGAAAGAATAGATTGGCTCATCACTTGACTAAAAGGCATTGAATGGAGTAAATGACGGAGTCATTGTATTAATATGAATCTTCTCTTCTAATTCATATTAATATAGAAGAGAAGATTCATAAAAAAGAGATTTTGATAAGACCTTACCCTTCAAAGAAGGGTAAGGCTTTATCAATTTTTCACTTTCGCATGTATAGTATTCCCCACAGTAAGTGCATTTCCCCTACTATAGGGATGACCCTAATCCGGAATATGAACCATAGAAAAAGATACCCAGTAGACCAATCACGATAATACCAGTTACAGTACCTATCAACCAAAGAGGGATCCTTCCAGTGGTATCGGCCATTTATCTTACTCCCTTTCACATTTTCTTAAGTGGTAATGCTCGAGACATAAACAGTCATAGCATATATAATTATGAGTATTGGATCTTTCCGAATGGAGTTAGAAGATTCTCATTGTTCCTAATTGAACAAATAATTAGAGAATAGAACAGCAAGTACAAAAATGAGTAGCAACCCCCAGTAGAGGCTGGTACGATTCAATTCAACATTTTGTTTGTTCGGGTTTGATTGTGTCATATCTACATACTTTCTTTAGATAGAGTTTATCGCTGGATGAACTGCATTGCCGATATTGATCCCAAGAAAAAAACTGTAGGGACAGCTAGCCCGTGAACGGCCAACCATCTAACTGTAAAAATCGGATAAGTTCTATCTATAGTCATGAGTGCCTCCTAAAAAGATCTAGTAAATTCATCGAGTTGCTCTAACGGATCGAAACGGCCAGTTACTAATGGAACCTCTTGTCGGCTTTCTGTGAAATACTCATTCGGCCGAGGGCTCCCGAACACATCATAAGCCAAACCCGTGCTGACAAATAACCAACCTGCAATGAATAGAGAAGGTATAGTAATGCTATGGATAACCCAGTATCTAATACTAGTAATAATGTCAGCAAAGGAGCGTTCTCCCGTATTCCCAGACATGCTCAGCTCCATATATTATTGTAAAGTCAGTCAAGGGGGAATTGATCCCATGAAAGATAGAGATCAGGAAATGGAAAACTACTGATATCTTCTCCAATCCTTGTTCGATTGTCAATGTTATACCAAGGGTATCTCTGAAGTCTACTGGACCAGTATAGCTAGCCTTCTTCCGACACAGCAATACAATTTTGATGAGTATCAAGAAGGAACGGGATAGAATGATTCTATTCCTGCCAGTGATTCCATCTCTGTTTGGTCAACTAAATCCCAACAGAAAAAAATGGAATATTGCATGTTCCGAGGGAACCCCTCAATCGATGTTGTAACAATTGCATAGACCATGGAAATTTTCGATCGGAATTAGCTTCTACAGGTGGCTGTAGAACCGAAAAAGAGGATTAGTGCCGCTAGGAGCAAAGGATATCAATCACTATCAATATCAATAAAACTAATCCAGAATATTATACTTTTACCCCTTCCTTTTTCACTCCGACATGACATTATGTCCGCGTAGATTATATCAGTAATTAAAATTGCACGGATCATTGGTGCTACGCAGATGTATGTCGCTCTTCCAATAGTATCTGACACACGTGGATTTATGCCACGGACTTATTATATAGTACCTTGTATTAAGAAGTAGGTATTACTTATTGGATAAAACCGAGTGGATAGTGCATGCAATAAAACCTAGTCAATTTTAGGTATGTTAAATTACGAGATACTCCTTGCAAGAGGTGGAATTCTTGTAATATCGGGCTCTACTGGCTATAAGAATGAATATGAAAAAAAAAAAAAACCTAATCCATCTAGAGGATCGAATGATTGGATCAATAAGATCTATAATTTAAAGGACAAACCAGATATTAATATTCTTACACCTAAACGTTAAATTCACAAAACTTTGGCTATGTCTGTAGAATCAATTTTTACGGTCCAGTCTTTGGACCGATAGCTGCTACTGGTAAAAAAGATAATGTCAGGTGATCCAATCGTACTGATTTAGAATTTATTCACCCTTAAGAAGATTACGTTCGACAATTTGTGAAGGGGTTCGCGATTGCTATTCATGAATTACTCGATCAATGTGGGGATTTCTAGGATAATGAAGATAATTCCACCATAGATTTCCTCTCATCCATGTTCGTTCATACATATCTTATAGTAGATATAAGATTCTGAATTGGTACAAATTGGGACAATTGATCTTTTGTATTCTGATTTCAAGGTTATGAAAAGAAAAATTTAGGTAATTGTCTCATGAAGATATGTATAAACCATATTTCATTCAGTCCTTCCACGTCTACTATAATTAGTTATTTTGGTTTCTTATTGGCTTCTATAATTTTCACCCTAATCCTATTCATTAGCTCGAGCAAGATACAACTTATTTGAAATGAAGGAAGGGGAAACCCTCTCAGTTCACTATTTTCATTTGAACAATTTTGTTGATTCTCTCTATATAAATTTATGATCATTGAGATTCATATCAAATTCAGGGTACTATCCAGGATAGCTATTATCCCTACTTATTCCGTTGAATCGAAATGGTTGAGGCTTTGCCATCCGGAATTGTTTTAGGTCTAATTCCTATAACTTTGGCCGGATTATTCGTAACTGCATATTCACAATACCGACGTGGTGATCAATTGGATATTTGATCCGGAAATATTATCCCATTTCATTGGCTTGGCCTCCTACTTTTCCTGGGAGGTCAGAATCCATTGCTCGTTCCAGTTGAAACGGAATTATCGATAATCTAGAGGGTTTCATTCTCTAGGAACAAAATCACGCTCTGTAGGATTTGAACCTACGGCATCAGGTTTTGGAGACCTACGTTCTACCGAACTGAACTAAGAGCGCTTTCTTAAAAAATATGGAGATAAAGGGAATAAAAAATACCTTTCGTTGATACTCTACGAGTATCAAACATTTTTGCATCTGATACGATTCAATTATTTGATGTTCGATTCAAATCGATATAAAATGATCTTTCGTTCCTCTCTCTTTCCATAGAAAAGAAGGAATAGGTAGGGATGACAGGATTTGAACCTGCGACATTTTGTACCCAAAACAAACACGCTACCAAGCTGCGCTACATCCCTTCTAATCATTAGACAATGTTATTTTATATAATTTGAAATCTGTTTCCAATATTTGAACACCTTTAATTCTCTTTGGTCTCGTGGGTGAAAAGACTTTATACATGCATGTAGGGTCTATTATCTAGAATATAACTATGAATTAGCAAAATTTGGTTTGGTGATGAAACATCGTTTTCCTGTTCTATAAATAAGGACCCAGCCCGGATAAAATTATACATATATCCATAAGTTCCGAGTTTCCCCTACAAGAAATTCATAACTATTGGGTTTAATAACTTACGCATTATGATCGATAAGGAGAATTTACAATGCAAGATCTAAAGACCTATCTTTCCACAGCACCTGTGTTAGCTATTTTATGGTTCATATCTTTAGCCGGTCTATTGATAGAAATCAATCGTTTTTTCCCAGATGCTCTGACTTTGACTCTCTCTTTTTAATTTTTTTCCTCCCCCTAAAACCGAGGAAAAAAAAATTGTGTTAGATCTACTTTTCCTACCTCTTGGACAAATTAGTTGATTCAGCCCCAAATAGAGATCCAAGCTTTTTTTTTTTTTTTGGGGGGGGGGTAGAATCAAAGTAGAAATAAAGATCCAAAGGTTCTTTCCACATTTCATTTTGTAAGTACAACTGAAAACTCCTGATCAAGAATTTTTTTACTCAAAAATTTTTCATCGCGGGATCTCCGGTTATCAACAACTTCTATCCCTTTTTCCCTCTTTCTTTTTCAGATCAAAAGGAAAGTAGACCCAATATCTAGAGTAAGTTTATGGCCAAGAGCGGAGATGTAAGAGTAACAATTACTTTGGAGTGCACTAGTTGTACCCAAGATAGTGTTTATAAAAAATTCCCGGGAATTTCTAGATATACGACTCGGAAAAATCGACGCAATACACCTATTCGATTGGAATTAAAGAAATTTTGTCCCTATTGTTACAAGCATACCATTCACGGAGAAATAAAAAAAAGAGATTAAACTTACTACTCCTACCCAGGGATAAGAATAGATCACAGATATAAAAAGAAATGGTATTTCAACAAGATCTTTAATGGAACGATATTTTCAAAAGATTTTGAATAAATAGTATTCCAAAGGTTCATGAAACAAACTATGGATAAACCCAAGCGATATTTGGATAAACCCAAGCGATCTTTTCGTAGACATTTGACACCAATTCGTAGACATTTGTCACCAATTGGATCGGGAGATCGGATCGATTATAAAAATATGAGCCTAATTAGTCGATTTATTAGCGAGCAAGGAAAAATATTATCCGGCCGAGTTAATAGATTGACTTCAAAACAACAACGTCTGATGACTAACGCTATTAAACGAGCTCGTATTCTATCTTTGTTACCTTTTCTTTATAATGAAAACTAATTTGATCCATAGAAATGGGAAATGAACCTACTCCTTAATCAAATCGGAGCTGGTATATCTGTTCGATAAAGAGGCAGATCTTGAGTCTATTGTTGAAAAAGTTTACAGGATTTCATTCTTGGAAAATAATTGGATTTCATTCTTTTTATTTTGTTTATTTCTAATCCAATATTGAAAATATTGAAATGGTTCTACCTTCCCGGAGGGAATTCTCCGGGAGAATCTGTTATATCCATTCCATCTTTATCTATTTCTTTCATTTATATCTAACCTATTTCATCACACGATAAGTTCTTTCTTCAAGATGGTGGAAAAGCAATTACTATCTAATACAGCTATTTGCGCAAGTGTTTTACGATTTGGAAGCAACTGCCTCTTATACAAATATTGGATGAATCTGTTATAAGAGACTCCATTGGCACGGGCTGCTGCATTGATCCGAGTAATCCACAAACGACGAAGATCTCTCTTGCGTTTACCTCTATCTCGATGGGCGGAAGCTAAGGATCTATCTTTTCGTTGGTTAGCAGTTCGAAAAAGTTTCGAATGGGCCCCTCGAGAGCCTGATACAAATGCAAGAATCTTTTTCCGACGTTTTCGAGCTATATATCCACGTTTGACTCTGGTCATTGAAGTTTACTCTTATGAATCGCTAATCTTTTTCTCGGTTAGTCATTTTTTTTTTCATTGAGAATAAAACTGATTCTTCTTATTTAGAAAAGAAAAGTTCCAATGGCTTTTGCTACTGCAACCTTCCCAACCATAATTCCCTTTAGATAGGCATCTTCTGGGTAGGCAAGGACTGGGACCTTGTACTGAGAATGAGAAAAAATCATGGGTTTCATCGTTTCTATGGTTCTTTCTCCAACGGTAAGGTCCTCTTTATACGCCGGAGCTTCTTATTCATTTCCGAACTATGAAATAAGTATGTTATTGGTAACTTGTACGGTTTACCATCTCCAGCTCTACTCTTTAATCATCAAGTAATAAATACTTTCATTACAAGATCTATTCATACAGTAACGACATGTAATTCTGGGGTTGGCCAGATAGCTGACCCTGTTGTTCCGTTCTCGCAGCAATATGAGCATAAACTTTATGCTTCTAAAATTTGCATGATTTCCCCGCTCAATGGATTGATGACCATTCGCTACCAATGAGGAATTGCTTTTCATCCCGCATAAAGGTGATTGGATTTGCACCAATGGAAACCATAAATTTCATCCCCGGTAAGGTTAGATGATGGATCTGTACTTGGTTACAGCGGGAAAATTATTATGTTATTCCGTTGTAATAATTTCCCAGTCTGTTTGAGTCAGCTTTTGATCCAAACGAGTCGCACATACACCCTAGCACATACTCCTCTACGCTGAGGACATCCTCGAAGAGCAGGAGATTTTTTTCTATTCTCTATTGGCTGTCTTGCATTTCTAATAAGTTGTTGAATAGTGGGCATTCTGGCCGGATTGTATGCGGAATTGATTGGTTCAGATTGATCCTAACCATATCGGGTTATTATGAAATGAATCACTTTCCCCCCTTTTTTTTTTTAGGGAACATAGAGATCAAATTACAGTTCATTTTAAAAGAAATGAAAAAAAAAAAAAAAAAAAAGAGGATCTTCCGCTACGAGATCAACCTTCCGCTACGGCATCAACAATGCCATAAGCTCGAGCTTCTGTTGCTGACATAAAAACATCTCTGTTCAGGTCCCGTTGAATGACCTCTCCAGGGTTGCTTGTTCTTTCTATATAACATTTTGTTATGTAATCACGAAGCATCGTTACGTGTTGCGATTCCTTATGAAAATCTGCGGCCGGTCCGTCATAATAGGAACTAGCAGGTTGGTGGATCATAACCCTAGCGTGAGGTAATGCTATACGTTTAGTAATTTCTCCCCCGATTAGGATGAAAGATCCCATCGAAGCGGCTACCCCCATACATATTGTATGTACATCTGGTACTATTATTTGCATAACATCAAAAAGACCTACTCCCGGTATTACTGATCCACCGGGACAGTTAATAAATGAGAAAATATCTTTATTTGCATCTTCTGCACTCAAATATACCATGAGACCCATGAGTTGATTTGCAATCTCGTGATTTATATCCTGAGCCAAAAAAAGTAATCTCTCTCGATAAAGTCGGTTGTATAAGTCAACCCAATTTGCATCTTCATCTCCAGGGGCTCGGAAAGGCACTTTTGGAACACCAACGGGCATTTGTTTTAATGGAAAGAAGTGAAGCACTATACTCTAATATGGAAACGTAAAGTATATTAAGTTGTGTCACACATGAACTCTTCCATCGTGGTTAGGAAGGTATTCATAGGGGAGGTTTTTAACCTATCTAGAAATAGAGCTTTAGATGGATCAGAGATCCATGTAAAAGATCCTTCAACTATTCAAGTTGATAATGTAACGAATCACACTTTTACCACTAAACTATACCCGCCACGATCCAATTGTAATATACGGATCGATCTTTTGTCCAACCAATAGGAAGACGAGGAGTTATCAACCTCCATTGAAAGTTTCTATCAGTCATTACCTCGTTTTCATCATTACATTAATCTCCATCCCCGGAGATTCAATACTTGGGTAAATAGTATTTCATTCCCGGAGATGGCTCATTGTAATTATAAATTACCTTTGCGAACTGCTGATAAAACAATTACTAATGGACCCGATACAACCGTCAGAGTCAGAACAGTGAGCTGTGCAATAACCTCTAGATTCATTTCGTTTTCTTTCACCCCTATGATCCCATCGACTTGATGGATGTATGAATAAAATGTTGTCAAGATCAATCACTTTTCACACTTCTATTTTCTCTTCTCCTTCCCCATCTGTGTAGTTTCGATTAGGAAACTATAGCCTTGAGCAACTAATATCTTTACAATAACCTTGAGCAACTGATATCTTTACAATAATACATAAAATAGATAGAGAGCCCATTGATGTATTTCAATATCTAGATAATCAAATTGGATACTGGAGAGAAATAAATGGACTAATCCGTTCCGTGTAACTCATTTATTCAAAATGATTGGAGAGGGAATGAAGAGATGATAGCTCAATTTGTGATAGCCTTTTTTCTTGCTTTTATAACAATGATTTTAGCGCTCAGATTAGGTAGAGCGCTGTATTATTGATTCCTGACTTTTCTTGGTTTGGCCTGGCCGGTGTGGCCAGGCCAATAAAAGAAAAGAATCTTTTTTAACGAAATGAACAATACGATTCGCCAGATTGGTTTTTATCTAACTGAATAATTGCTATATTCATTGTATTGTCGATACAATCCGTACATGCTATGGTATACATCTTCACTCCACCATTCATTTTGTTACATTCCATTTTGGAGAGATGGCTGAGCGGACCAAAGCGGCGGATTGCTAATCCGTAGTACGGATTATCCGTACCGAGGGTTCGAATCCCTCTCTCTCCGTTCGGTCACTATTGATCCTGAAAACGGATAACTTCGGATCTTTCTACGGAACGGAAAAGCTAGATACTTTTTCCACTATTCTTTACGTCCGGGATTACGTCCTGGATCGTTTGATAGAAATCCAAAGATAAAAAGAGAAATGAAAAATATCACTACTGTGTAAACGAACAGCTTAAGAGTAAGCATTACGTAATCTCCGGGATCCTTATTATAAGTACAACAGAATAGATTATCAATCTTTGTACCATATATGGATACTTGAATACCAAGCAATAGTATGATTAATACAGATCACAAAATGATTTCTCCGAATCACGTGTGAAAATAAATCAAAAAAAGAAGGAGATAATTTATCCCTTTGTTTTCCAAATGTTCTTTCTTCCCTTCTTCTTTTTTGGATCAACCAGATATTTATCGAATCTTTATGAAAATATATGATTCGTATCACTACGTGACCAAATAGCTCGATCCGGAGTGAGCGATGGGATCAGAAGGAATTTACAAAGGTGAGTTGAAAAGTTTTTAGCCGGGAGCAGATAAGGTATCTGGATCTGGTATCGTTGGGTGGAGCAAGGATAGAACTTCTGCCACAAAAAATGGAAAGGGTGATACAGAAATTGGATGAATGACAGCGATCCAAAAACTTGAAAAAGGAAAAAAAGGGATACTTTTTATCGAAAACTTACAGCAGCTTGCCAAACAAAGGCTAAGAGAAAAAAGAGAACGGGAATAATTGGCATTACATCGACAATTGGATCGGAAATTGCATAAGCCTCAGGTAATTTTCCAAAAAAGGGATTATTTAAATGAATAAAGGCATCATCTATACAAATATTGAGTATAACTAGCATTTTTTTCTCCAATAAAAATGAGGGGGGGGGTAAAGCCAGAAAAGTCTTTGATTGATCGAATCGATCGAAGCTCTTCGGCAAGTTTGACCAGACTTGGGGTTGGAAGGGATGATTTTTTCATACATACAATATTTTACCCAATCTAATAGAGATTGATCAATGAATGGATATTCTTGTCCCTTTTTCTGTTTCTCCTATTATGTCCAATTCCATAAAGAACCTTTTTTGTCAATATATCCACAAAATTTTCCGGACCAATTGGGATCTGATCTAATGAATCTTGGATCCTAATGGGTTGACAAAAAGTTTTTTATAAGTATTCATTAGCATATGAATAGGGAAATAGGATGGGAATGGGGTGTGGCCAAGCGGTAAGGCAGCAGGTTTTGGTCCTGTTATTCGGAGGTTCGAATCCTTCCATCCCAGACTTATTTCATTGGTTCCTGTTTTACCTTCCCTCCCTCTTCTCTTTCTTCTTTCGTAAAAGGTAGATCCAATGGAATTAAAGGGATATCTCTGTGGTGCAAGATGGGAATACGGATCAATTCGAGATAAGGTTCAATTTATGAAATTAGCCCATTGGATGTATGCTGGTCCTGCTCATATTGGAACTCTACGAGTAGCTAGTTCATTCAAAAATGTACATGCCGTTATGCATGCTCCTCTAGGAGATGATTATTTTAATGTAATGCGCTCTATGTTAGAACGGGAAAGAAATTTTACTCCTGCAACTGCTAGTATAGTAGATCGTCACGTACTAGCACGTGGATCTCGAAAAAGAGTTGTCGATAATATTATTCGAAAAGATAAGGAGGAAGGTCCCGATTTGATCATATTGACACCTACATGTACCTCTAGTATCTTGCAAGAGGATTTAAAAAACTTTGTGGATAGAGCATCCATAATCTCTGATTGCAACGTCATTTTTGCGGATGTTGATCATTATCAAGTGAATGAAATTCAGGCAGCGGATAGAACTTTGGAACAGGTGGTTCAATATTATTTGGATAAATCCCATAGACAAGAAAATTTGGATCAATTTGTAACAGATGCACCTTCTGTAAATATAATTGGGATTCTTACTCTAGGCTTTCATAATCGACACGATTGTCGTGAGTTGAGACGTTTATTAAAAGATCTGGACATCAGAATTAATCAAATAATTCCTGAAGGGGGATCTGTAGAGGATCTGAAAAATTTACCAAAAGCTTGGTTCAATTTAATTCCTTATCGTGAAGTGGGCTTAATGACAGCGATGTATTTGAATAAAGAATTTGGAATGCCTTATGTATCTACAACTCCTATGGGAGCTGTAGATATGGCTGAGTGCATCCGACAGATAAAGAAATATGTTGATACCTTGGCGGCTCCTATTTTATCAAGCAAAAGAGTTGATTACGAATCCTATATCGATGGACAAACTCGATTCGTTTCCCAAGCTGCTTGGTTCTCAAGATCTATTGATTGTCAGAATTTTACGGGGAAAGAAACAGTCGTTTTTGGTGATGCAACTCATGCTGCTTCAATCACTAAGATACTTGCTAGAGAGATGGGAATTCGTGTGAGTTGTACAGGTACTTATTGTAAACATGATGCAGAATGGTTTAAAGAGCAAATTAAAGATTTTTCTGATGAGATAATCATCACAGATGATCATGCTGAAGTAGGAGATATTATCGCTCGCGTAGAGCCCTCTGCAATATTTGGTACTCAAATGGAACGTCATATCGGTAAACGTCTTGAGATTCCCTGTGGAGTTATTTCCGCACCAGCTCATATCCAAAATTTTTCCTTGGGATATCGACCCTTCTTGGGTTACGAAGGTACTAATCAAATAGCTGATCCAGTTTATAACTCATTTGCTCTGGGTATGGAAGATCATCTTCTAGAAATTTTTTGTGGTCATGATACGAAGGAAATAATGACAAAATCATTATCCACGGATATGAGTCTAATTTGGGATCCTGAAAGTCAACTAGAATTGAATAGAATCCCTCGTTTTGTCAGGGACGAAGTAAAGAGAAATACAGAAAAATTCGCACGACGAAAGGGCATTTTGAACATTACTGTCGAGGTAATGCACGCAGCTAAAGAAGCATTAAGTACCTAATCAATATAAATTCATTTATTACATTGAGCTTATTCTATACAAAAAAAGTGAATCCAATTCGATATCTATTCCTATAATATCAATGGAGTTAATGACTATTCATAATCACGTCTCGATCATGATTCGAGATCAGCAGGGAGGGATCTTAAAAACATCGTCTGAAACGACGTGGTAGAAAGCAACGTGCGACTTTACATAATTGGTTTGGTGGATGGATGTGGATAATAACATCCAACATTTCATATTGGGATCAAATGCCCTAATCGTTCCACCAAGGCTGTTACAAATAAGCCTAGAATTTTCTCTCGATGCGTCTAACATCTCATCCCAATACAGTTGCCAATCCAACAATGAATTTATCTCTTATTCTGGATTGACAATAGTGTATTGTGTCGATATAATTCGTCCATTCACAATAGAGATAGATATCTTAGGTTCATCATTGATCAGTGATTCTATCCAATCATGATTATTCTGTCGACGGATCATTTATTCATAACCTAGATTACTTTATTCTGGAATAGCGGATCGAAAGAAACTATTCATATCCATATATGAACTGACGAGTTCATTATTTGGTCATTCACATAGGTTTTTGATCCCGTTCGTCATTTAACAACAATGATTGGTAAGATTCTATTTACCGGTTCATATTGAGTAACCTCACATTCCACTTCGATCGTATATATATCCTCAATATCTATTCGCAATATGGGTTGCTAACTCAATGGTAGAGTACTCGGCTTTTAAGTGCGACTAAGGTCTTTCACACATTTGAATGAAGTAGAAAACTCGTCGATACCATCGGTAAAGTTCGGAAGACTACGACTGATCCTCGAAGTATAATGAACGGAAAAAATAGCATGTCGTTCCAACATATGATCTTTATGATACCTTATATTATTTTTAGGATACCTGATTGTATTCGATCAGGACCGGATCTTATTCAAGGAATCAAATAGGTGGGAAATGTCTATTATATATTTAGATGATTTATAATATGCTCATCCTTTCAGATCAAATGTGATAATTGTGAATAGGATCGAATCAATTCACGATTAAGTCGAATGAGTCAATGGAGAAAGTTATATGACTTGAATCATAGGTAAACCCAGAGGAACGAGCTTCTGTTCCTCGTTCCAATTAAACGAGCGAGGAATTCCCTTTACTGATCAGAAGTTAAGAGCATTTTAGTACCCGATATCGGGAGGTTTTCCCTGAGTAGATCAGGGATTTATACACTCACAATGAGTCCTAAGTACTCGATACAAATGTGTAAGATAAATAGTGTACTGACCAGGTTGATTTATCCCATGAGTCAGGAGAGCGATCGGTCGCCAGGATAAAAGATTTTCGTTCTTCCTCATGACGAATGAGATCCTTGGGTAGTAAATCTGTTGAATTTAATATAGAATCTTAATATCCGGATATATATATTTTTTTCCTATCTTGTCCCGACTAGATCGCACCATGTATTATCTCAGAAATTAAGAGGTTATTCTCATGAACGAGGGACATAGCTGAGGTTTGAAAATGGATGAGTTCCATAGATACGGGAAGGAAGATAGCTCTTGGCAACAATGCTTTTTATATCCACTCTTTTTCCAGGAAGATCTTTACGCAATTTATCATGATCATTATTTGGATGGATCAAGTTCCTCTGAATCGATGGAACATTTAAGTTCCAATGATCAATTCAGTTTCCTAACTGTAAAACGTTTGATTGGTCAAATACGTCAACAGAATAATTCAATTGTTTTCTTTTTGAATTGCGATCCAAATCCATTAGTTGATCGCAACAAGAGTTTCTATTATGAATCGGTACTAGAAGGACTTACATTGGTCCTGGAAGTTCCGTTCTCTATACGGTCGAAATATTCTGTGGAAGGGATGAATGAATGGAAGAGTTTCCGATCGATCCATTCAATATTTCCCTTCTTGGAAGATAAATTCCCGCATTCTAATTATATATTAGATACACGAATACCCTATTCTATTCATCCGGAAATTTTGGTTCGAACCTTTCGTCGCTGGATCCGAGATGCTCCCTCCTTGCACCCATTACGATCTGTTCTCTATAAATATCGAAATAGTCCAGATAATTTACAAAAATCAATTATTATCGACCCGAGAGTAAATACAAGATTCTTGCTGTTCCTGTGGAATCATTATGTCTATGGATGTGAATCCATTCTAGTTCCCCTTCTTAAACGATCCTTTCATCCACGATCGTTGTCTCATGGATCTTTCCCTGATCAAACTCATTTTGATCGAAAGATCAAACATATTATCAGAAATTATCGTCGAAATTCACTGAAAAGTATCTGGTCGTTGAAGGATCCTAGAATTCACTATGTTAGATATGCAGAAAGATCTATTATAGCTATAAAGGGTACTCATCTCCTAGTGAAAAAATGTAGATATCATCTTCCAATTTTTCGGCAATTTTATTTCCATCTTTGGTCCGAACCATATAGGGTATGTTCTCATCAATTATCCAAGAATTGTTCTTCTTCCTTAGGTTATTTTCTGAGGGTTCGGATGAAACCTCTTCTGGTCAGGACCAAAATGCTAGATGAGTTATTCATTACCGATCTTATTACCGATGAATTTGATCCAATAGTTCCGATTGTACCAATAATTGGATTATTGGCTAGAGAAAAATTATGTGACATATCAGGGCGGCCAATTAGTAAATTGTATTGGACTAGTCTAACAGATGATGATATCCTCGATCGATTCGATCGAATTTGGAAAAATATTTTTCATTACTACAGTGGATCCCTTGATCGAGATGGTTTATATCGTATAAAGTATATACTTTCACTATCATGTGCTAAAACTTTAGCCTGTAAACATAAAAGTACGATACGTGTAGTTCGGAAGGAATTAGGTCCAGAACTCTTCAAAAAATATTTTTCAAAAGAGCGAGAATTTTATTTTCCGGCTTTTTCATCGAAAGCAGCGGCCCGTTCACAGAGAGAACGAATTTGGCATTCAGATATTCCCCAGATAAATCCCCTAGCCAATTCCTGGCAAAAGATACAGGATCTTAAATCTTAAAATAGAAAACTTATTTTACCAATGAAATGCTCTTTGAGTCATTGCCTCGATTCAGAATCATTTTTCTTTTTCCATCCGAGAACTAAAATGATTAGGGAATAAATAAATAAATTACATGGGGAAAGCCGTGTGCGATGAGAATTGCAAGCACGGTTTGGGGAGAGATTTCTCGCTCCTTACTGATACTGAAGGAGCAGATAATCCACTCCATCCGACGAGCTCCGGGTTCGAGTCCCGGGCAACCCGGATCAAATTGATCCAATTGCGATAGGTACCTCTGTCCACTTGTTCCGGTTCTGGATCCAATAAAGTTCCTTTTCATATTCATTCGTTCCTATTCACAGGAAACGAACTATCGCAGGTTCTCTGGAAAGGTGATGAAGAATTAATTAATATACCACTCATATCAATTGATTCAGAATTCGGTTCCAGAATCGCATTGCACTTCGTTCGTTGTAGCGAACAAAAAAAATTTGATCTTCACTGATTAAATCCTATCCGTTCTCATTACAACACAACGGATCTCCCTGGAACCAGAAATCAATAATTTCATGTAGTAGCTAACTACAGATAGATCTATAGAGTGTGGAATATATGCAAAAAATATATAGTCTATATAAAATACATCTCTATACTATCAATATAGATAGATCAGTATATATCCCAACGGGATATATATTGAAATCCCATACCAAATATTGGTTGACATTGATACATGGATCATATTATACTGTCAAATAACAAGCCTTATGCTTGGGAGCCTCTGATGATTTTATAAACGAAGTTCTTACCATGACCGCAATTATAGAAAGACGCGAAAGCGCAAATTTATGGGGTCGCTTCTGCGACTGGATCACTAGCACCGAAAACCGTCTTTACATTGGATGGTTCGGCGTCTTGATGATCCCTACCCTATTGACCGCAACCTCTGTATTCATTATTGCTTTCATCGCAGCTCCTCCGGTAGATATTGATGGTATTCGTGAGCCCGTTTCCGGTTCTCTTCTTTATGGAAACAATATTATCTCTGGTGCCATTATTCCTACCTCTGCAGCCATCGGTTTGCACTTCTATCCCATCTGGGAAGCAGCTTCCGTCGATGAATGGCTATACAACGGGGGTCCTTACGAGCTAATCGTTCTACACTTCCTACTTGGTGTAGCTTGCTATATGGGTCGTGAGTGGGAGCTTAGCTTCCGTCTAGGTATGCGTCCTTGGATTGCTGTTGCATACTCAGCTCCTGTTGCAGCTGCTACTGCTGTTTTCTTGATCTACCCTATCGGTCAAGGAAGCTTCTCTGACGGTATGCCTCTAGGAATCTCTGGTACTTTCAATTTCATGATTGTATTTCAGGCTGAGCACAATATCCTTATGCATCCATTCCACATGTTAGGTGTAGCTGGTGTATTCGGCGGCTCTCTATTCAGTGCTATGCATGGTTCTTTGGTAACTTCCAGTTTGATCAGGGAAACTACTGAAAATCAGTCCGCAAATGCAGGTTACAAATTTGGTCAGGAGGAAGAAACCTACAATATTGTGGCTGCTCACGGTTATTTCGGCCGATTGATCTTCCAGTATGCTAGTTTCAACAACTCCCGTTCTTTACATTTCTTCTTAGCTGCTTGGCCTGTAGCAGGTATCTGGTTTACCGCTCTAGGCATAAGCACTATGGCTTTCAACCTAAATGGATTCAATTTCAACCAATCTGTAGTTGACAGTCAAGGTCGTGTAATTAACACTTGGGCCGATATCATTAATCGTGCTAACCTAGGTATGGAAGTTATGCACGAACGTAATGCTCACAACTTTCCTCTGGATCTAGCTGCTGTTGAATCTATTTCAATAGGCGGATAA